GCTATGATCGCGAAAATAGGTGAATACAACCAACTATCGTTAAGAATTTCGTCTTTTGACCAAAAACAAGCAAGAGGTGGAATACCACAAAGAGAAAGTGTACCTAACAAAAAAGCAGTTTTTGTAATTGGCACATATTTTTGGAAACCCCCCATAAGAGCCATATTCTGACTTTTCTCTGGAGAATATCCAAGAATTCTTTCCATTGAATGAATAATGGATCCAGAGCCTAAAAATAATAATGCTTTCGAATAGGCATGAGTGATCAAATGAAATAAAGCAGCTTGATAAGACCCCATACCTAAAGCTAACATAATATAACCCAATTGCGACATTGTAGAATAAGCTAAACTTCTCTTAATGTCTATTTGAGCCAGAGCCAAAGTAGCTCCTAATAGTACTGTTATTATACCTATCAAAGAAATGAGATTCATTACGTAAGGTATAACTGCGAAAAGAGGCAGCAGCCGGGCTACAAGAAAAATGCCCGCTGCTACCATAGTAGCAGCATGTATAAGAGCCGAAATCGGAGTGGGTCCTTCCATGGCATCAGGTAACCATACATGAAGTGGGAATTGTGCCGATTTCGCAATTGCACCGAGGAATAATAGGGCGGCACACAGAGTCAGAAATAAAGAATTTATCCCATGATTCTCAATCAAGTTATTGACTATTTTGAACAAATCTCGAAATTCGAAACTACCCGTTATCCAATAAAGACCTAAGGTTCCTAATAATAAACCAAAATCCCCCACACGATTAGTTACAAATGCTTTTTGACAAGCATTTGCCGCAATTGGTCGCGTGAACCAAAAACCTATTAATAGATAGGAACACATTCCAACTAATTCCCAAAAAATATAAATTTGTATCAAATTAGAACTAGTAACTAATCCCAACATGGAAGCATTGGAAAAACTCATAGAAGCAAAAAATCTCAAATATCCTTGATCATGAGACAGATAATTGTCACTATAAATAAGAACCATGATTCCAACAGTAGTAATTAATATTGACATAATAGAAGTCAGTGGATCGATCAAGTCGCCAAACTCTAAGGAAAAATCATGATGGATGGTCCAAGACCATACATATTGATAAATAGAACTCCCGTTTATTTGCTGAATAGCCAGGTCGGCCGAAAAAAGCATAACTATACTTAGTAATAAAACACTAGGAAAAGCCCATATGCGACGCAGATTTTTTGTTGCCGTCGGAACAAGAAGAAGTCCCACTCCTATTGCGAAAGGAACCGGAAGCGGAACGAAAGGTATGATCCATGCATATTGATATGTATGTTCCATAAGAAACTCAACGTTTTTTCGATTCTTATTAATGGAATTGTTTCCGATTCACCAGCTCTTATCTCTTTCGGAAGGAATAATCAAAGACAAAAATCAAAATAGGAAAGAACCCTAATAGAATAGATAGAATAGAATTTTTCATTTTCAATCATTCCATTAATTCTTAGAAGAATTTCGATTCATAGAGCAAGTAAAAAGAATTCTTGTACTTGATTCTGATATGGGTCATAGGATCCATCAATAACTCGACCCAATCAAAAGAGGACCTTGGTATTAGTGGTCTTAGTTTATTCGGGAGAATTCACGAATTCTGATTGATAAGAGGCCGAGGCTTCCAGGAAATTCTACGATCCCTATCACTTCACTAACTTACTGCGCTTCGAATTGAAAGATGAGAATTTCGCGATAGCATGAAACCTATCTCGTGGATTACCTGTGACTGATTTTTAGGCTATATTTCTATTGGTGATAGCGCAATAATCCCGCAATTTACTTTTCATCGAAATAAGGTAGTGGGTTACTTTCGATCGTGTCTATAACAAAAAAGGGAAAACGTTCCATATATAGACTGAAAAAAGATGGACTTTCACTAATGAAAGTCAAGAAAAGTCGAAGAGGGGACAAGCCAATATTCCATCAAAGAAATGATTCTCAGATAATAGATAGAGAATCGAAAGATTCTGGGATTGAGGAATAGGAAGTGAGGAATAGGAAGATGAGGAATCGAAAGAAACAGAAGTGTAAGGATTTAGGGGGAATTCTCAGGACGATTTGATTATATATGTATCTATATGCTAATTCTATTCTATCTCTTATAAGGTTTCAATAATTAATGTAAAAACACCTATGATTATTATATTCCAATTGTTTCGACTAGCTACTCGAGTTCGTGTATTTTTTATTTTCTGCTATAGGGTTTCTATCGAAAGATACACTACTTTCGTCTTCAAAAAAGAGTTTCTGAGAGGAGCCGGGATCCTTTTGGGGTGGGCTTTCTGGAGTACTGTTACTGTACTTTTCTGGGTGGGTCGGGGTTTTCGCTTCCCGAGAGCTTCTTCGAATCCGCGGCGGTCTTTCGCAACTGTTTGGTTTCAGAATCTTGCTCGGGAAATTGAACAGGTGGATGAAGAAATCCAAAGAAAACGGCTGCAGGCGGCCGAAGAAGGGTTCCTTTTAAACGAATCACTTCGCCGGGTAAAAACCGGCAATGACCTGGTCCGAGAACCCATTTCTGTGTGCGCGGAGGGAGAGGATTTGAGCCATCTCATCTTCCTGAATTCATGCCTAAACCGAGAGGCCAATCTCGCAAGAGAATTATACGAATCGATTGCTGTCTTACTCGTCGAAATCGAGTTTTTAAACGAGAAAAGGGCCCGATTAGTCGAGGCCCAGCAGCCAGATCCTTCTCTTCGAAATCGGCCCTTCCATCAAATTCCCTGGATTAGGTTAAGCCAAGGCTCCCTCACAGTGCAGCGCCATTCGAACATAATCATTCGCTCGGCAAGTACGATTACTGCGGGGGAGGGCTCGAGCTCTCCGGGAACCTCGGACGCAGGACGAGATCCTTAGGCTCCACTTCTTTCCGATCTAGGTGGATTCTCTAGGTATTGATTTCTGATCCTAGAGGGCCCTTTGCCCATTCTTTCTGTAGATATGATTGGATGAGAGACAAAAATATTGTGTCGAAATCAATCAATCGGGAGGTCCAATGCGGATGCGACGCAGATTTTTTGTTGCCGTCGGAACAAGAAGAAGTCCCACTCCTATTGCGAAAGGAACCGGAAGCGGAACGAAAGGTATGATCCATGCATATTGATATGTATGTTCCATAAGAAACTCAACGTTTTTTCGATTCTTATTAATGGAATTGTTTCCGATTCACCAGCTCTTATCTCTTTCGGAAGGAATAATCAAAGACAAAAATCAAAATAGGAAAGAACCCTAATAGAATAGATAGAATAGAATTTTTCATTTTCAATCATTCCATTAATTCTTAGAAGAATTTCGATTCATAGAGCAAGTAAAAAGAATTCTTGTACTTGATTCTGATATGGGTCATAGGATCCATCAATAACTCGACCCAATCAAAAGAGGACCTTGGTATTAGTGGTCTTAGTTTATTCGGGAGAATTCACGAATTCTGATTGATAAGAGGCCGAGGCTTCCAGGAAATTCTACGATCCCTATCACTTCACTAACTTACTGCGCTTCGAATTGAAAGATGAGAATTTCGCGATAGCATGAAACCTATCTCGTGGATTACCTGTGACTGATTTTTAGGCTATATTTCTATTGGTGATAGCGCAATAATCCCGCAATTTACTTTTCATCGAAATAAGGTAGTGGGTTACTTTCGATCGTGTCTATAACAAAAAAGGGAAAACGTTCCATATATAGACTGAAAAAAGATGGACTTTCACTAATGAAAGTCAAGAAAAGTCGAAGAGGGGACAAGCCAATATTCCATCAAAGAAATGATTCTCAGATAATAGATAGAGAATCGAAAGATTCTGGGATTGAGGAATAGGAAGTGAGGAATAGGAAGATGAGGAATCGAAAGAAACAGAAGTGTAAGGATTTAGGGGGAATTCTCAGGACGATTTGATTATATATGTATCTATATGCTAATTCTATTCTATCTCTTATAAGGTTTCAATAATTAATGTAAAAACACCTATGATTATTATATTCCAATTGTTTCGACTAGCTACTCGAGTTCGTGTATTTTTTATTTTCTGCTATAGGGTTTCTATCGAAAGATACACTACTTTCGTCTTCAAAAAAGAGTTTCTGAGAGGAGCCGGGATCCTTTTGGGGTGGGCTTTCTGGAGTACTGTTACTGTACTTTTCTGGGTGGGTCGGGGTTTTCGCTTCCCGAGAGCTTCTTCGAATCCGCGGCGGTCTTTCGCAACTGTTTGGTTTCAGAATCTTGCTCGGGAAATTGAACAGGTGGATGAAGAAATCCAAAGAAAACGGCTGCAGGCGGCCGAAGAAGGGTTCCTTTTAAACGAATCACTTCGCCGGGTAAAAACCGGCAATGACCTGGTCCGAGAACCCATTTCTGTGTGCGCGGAGGGAGAGGATTTGAGCCATCTCATCTTCCTGAATTCATGCCTAAACCGAGAGGCCAATCTCGCAAGAGAATTATACGAATCGATTGCTGTCTTACTCGTCGAAATCGAGTTTTTAAACGAGAAAAGGGCCCGATTAGTCGAGGCCCAGCAGCCAGATCCTTCTCTTCGAAATCGGCCCTTCCATCAAATTCCCTGGATTAGGTTAAGCCAAGGCTCCCTCACAGTGCAGCGCCATTCGAACATAATCATTCGCTCGGCAAGTACGATTACTGCGGGGGAGGGCTCGAGCTCTCCGGGAACCTCGGACGCAGGACGAGATCCTTAGGCTCCACTTCTTTCCGATCTAGGTGGATTCTCTAGGTATTGATTTCTGATCCTAGAGGGCCCTTTGCCCATTCTTTCTGTAGATATGATTGGATGAAAGACAAAAATATTGTGTCGAACAGAGGTCCAATGCGGAACCGGGAAATGATGTTAACGCGTCTAAAAGCTGTAATGGAGACTACTTTTCGCGCTGTGCTGCGCTGGCGTATTAAATCGGATTAGGACACATTGTCGAGTGATCCATGATCCAGAAGTTTGGTTTGTACCTGACTTCCGCCGTCTAGGGAATCTATTTATGATTCCCTAGCCCGAAAGGGAGGGAAAGATGGGAAAAAAAAATCTATTAACGAGACTGAAAGAAGGATTGACGCGCCTTTTCGCGTCTGACTGTATGACATCGGCCAGAAATTATTTCTGGTATGGAACGATTGTCACGCTCGCAGGCGTGACTCTCGTTTTTCTCTTCCCTCGTAAAAAGGGTCCTTCGAGTCCACCACCCGCACCGACCGCGACTATTTGCGAACGGCCATCAAAGATGGAAAGGGATATCCCAATTAACGAAATTCGAGGGGAGTCCGAAGAGACGGACGCAATTCTAGAACTTTCCGCAAAAATGGAGGGGACGAGCCGAACCGACGAAAATCTCCTTGAGTCGGAGGAGACCGCAAGTCCCGACGAGATTCGGAAACTTAACTCGGAGAGTGAAGGCGAGAGCCGCATAATCGAAACTTCGGAGGAGTCCGGGAGAATCGATCAAAATACAGAGGATAGGGTCCTCGAATTGTCAATCGCAAGCAAACAGGCGAAAGCCGAAGCAATCAAATGCGAATTCATGGAACTATCCTTTAAACTCTTTCCCGAATTTCAGGAGCTAGGAAGACAAATGTTCCCCTTAAAAATGAAGGGTGAGAAACCGACCGATGATATGAAAAGAGTTGGTGCCGTTTTGGAACACGAAAATGCGCGCCGAAAAGCTTTGGGGGCTTCGAGTTCCCTCTTACTCGAGGAGATTATGTCCTTGAAACTAAAGCAGGCCGCGAAGGTCATTGAGAGGTATCGTGCGCAGAGGGCGGGCGATAGCTGTATACAGGAAACTTCATTAGACTCAGAAAGCATACATACAGAGGCTAAGGTCCTACTATTGTTAATCGAAAGCAAAGAGGCGAAAGCCGAAGCAATGAAATGCGAAGTCATGGAACTATCCTTTAACCTCCTTCCCCAATTTGCGGAGCTAGAAAGACAAAAGCTCTTCTTAGAACAGAAGGGTGAGAAACCGACCGATGATATAAAAAGAGTTGATGCCCTTTTGCAACACGAGGACGAGCGCCGAAAAGCTTTGAAGGCCTCGAGGTCCCTCTTACTAGAGGATATTTTGGTCTTGAAAACACAGCGGGCCCCGAAGGTCCTTGAGAAGTATCGTGCTGCTATTCTAAATGGGCCCCTCCGTCAAATTCCAGGGGAGGGGTTGAGCCGAACCGACGAAAATCTCCTTGAGTCGGAGGAGACCGCAAGTCCCGACGAGATTCGGAAACTTAACTCGGAGAGTGAAGGCGAGAGCCGCATAATCGAAACTTCGGAGGAGTCCGGGAGAATCGATCAAAATACAGAGGATAGGGTCCTCGAATTGTCAATCGCAAGCAAACAGGCGAAAGCCGAAGCAATCAAATGCGAATTCATGGAACTATCCTTTAAACTCTTTCCCGAATTTCAGGAGCTAGGAAGACAAATGTTCCCCTTAAAAATGAAGGGTGAGAAACCGACCGATGATATGAAAAGAGTTGGTGCCGTTTTGGAACACGAAAATGCGCGCCGAAAAGCTTTGGGGGCTTCGAGTTCCCTCTTACTCGAGGAGATTATGTCCTTGAAACTAAAGCAGGCCGCGAAGGTCATTGAGAGGTATCGTGCGCAGAGGGCGGGCGATAGCTGTATACAGGAAACTTCATTAGACTCAGAAAGCATACATACAGAGGCTAAGGTCCTACTATTGTTAATCGAAAGCAAAGAGGCGAAAGCCGAAGCAATGAAATGCGAAGTCATGGAACTATCCTTTAACCTCCTTCCCCAATTTGCGGAGCTAGAAAGACAAAAGCTCTTCTTAGAACAGAAGGGTGAGAAACCGACCGATGATATAAAAAGAGTTGATGCCCTTTTGCAACACGAGGACGAGCGCCGAAAAGCTTTGAAGGCCTCGAGGTCCCTCTTACTAGAGGATATTTTGGTCTTGAAAACACAGCGGGCCCCGAAGGTCCTTGAGAAGTATCGTGCTGCTATTCTAAATGGGCCCCTCCGTCAAATTCCAGGGGAGGGGTTGAGCCGAACCGACGAAAATCTCCTTGAGTCGGAGGAGACCGCAAGTCCCGACGAGATTCGGAAACTTAACTCGGAGAGTGAAGGCGAGAGCCGCATAATCGAAACTTCGGAGGAGACAGACAGTTCTGACGAGGTTGGGGAACTTCTGTCTGATATTGAGGGGGCGAGCCACATAACCGAAACTTCGGAGGAGACAGACAGTTCTGACGCGATTGGGGAACTTCGGTCTGATATTGAGGGGGCGAGCCACATAACCGAAACTTCGGAGGAGACAGACAGTTCTAACGAGATTGGGGAACTTCCGTCTGATATTGAGGGGGCGAGCCGAACCGAAGAAATTCCATGGGAGTCGGGGGATGAGACTGCCGCAGATCGTTTACCGATGATGCTCGCGCTGGAAATCCAAGACAAAGCACTCGCCTTAGGCGGCACAAAATGGAAGCTCAGAGCAAACGCGCATCGGTTACGACTCCTATCTCACCGCTTAAATAAACACATCCTCGCGGGCTCGGGCGAGGATATGATTCGAAGAGCGAAGGCCAATTTGTGCAAGGCCAAAGAGCGTAGGGACGAATTGAAAAACGCGGCCTGCGCCTTACTCGGCGAGATTGGGGACTTGGAAAAAGAGCTGGCTCGACGAGAGTTTCACCTCGGACCCGTCTTAGAGTCAGACCGAGATCCTTAGGATCCCCGTAGATTCTTTCCGATCTAGGTGGATTCTCTAGGTATTGATTTCTGATCCTAGAGGGCCCCTTGACCATTCTGTCGAAATGGGCTATTCCATTTGTATAGATATGGTCAAGGGGCACACCCAATCCTTCTTTGTCTATTTCTATGAGTTACCAACTCTGCTCTTCAGGGCGGAGTAGAGCAGCTTGGTAGCTCGCAAGGCTCATAACCTTGAGGTCACGAGTTCAAATCCTGTCTCCGCACCATCCCTTCCCTTCTTTTCTTTTCTCAAAAAAATGGGAGGTCTGACTCTGTTAACGAGTCCTTAATGAACATTTCTCTTTTGGGATGGGAGGAAAGGAAGGGGGAAGAAAGAACCACTACACTCTCTTCGTTCCCTAGACCCAATCATTTCTCCTATTCCATGACTTCGCCAGAGTCGGATAGGGAGAATCGAACCCTTGTCTTCGTCCTTGGCAAAGAAAAGAGGAGTTTCTTTGTTTTACCCTTCAAGCATACCCGCATTTGATTCATTCCTGATACTCACGGATCTGTCCATCGATCTACGATATCTCATGTTTGGATCCTATTTGTGCAGGGCTAGATATTCAGGAAGATTCCAATTGTTCTTCGATTCTATATTCTATTCAATAACAATTCTGTGATTCTCTAGGTAAGGAACAAGTCTTTTGATTGAGTGTTCTGATTTTTCTTGGAAACGTTCCATGAAACTCAGAAACTAAGCGGTACTATTGACACAAGTGGATTGTTGCGGTATGATTGGATTCGATTGGATGAGAGACAAAAATATTGTGTCGAAATCAATCGGGAGGTCCAATGCGGAACCGGGAAACGATGTTAACGCGTCTAAAAGCTGTATGGACGCTACTTTTCGCGTCTGACTTTATGACAGCGGGCAGAAATGATTTCTGTTATGGAACGATGCGCTGGCGTATTAAATACGATTTAGGATACATTGTCGAGTGATCCACGATCCAGAAGTTTGGTTTGTACCTGACTTCCGCCTTCAGGGAATCTATTTATGATTCCCTGAAATTTAAATACATAAAGGAGGTGCATATGGGCAAAAAGAAACTAGAGACTCTCTTAACTCGGATCAAAGCGGGATTGACGCGCCTTTTCGCGTCTGCCTTTATGACAGCGGCCAGAAATGATTTCTGGTATGGGACGATTGTCACGTTCGCTGGCGTGACTCTGATTTTGATCGTCCCGAGGAAAAAGGGTCCTTCGAGGCCACCAATGTCACCGCCACCGTCCGCAGATATTCGGGAACTTCCTTCAGAGATTGAAAGGGATATCCCAATGAACGAAACTCTAGGGGAGTCCGAGGCGATGCAAAATCCGAACGCGATTCGGGAACTTCCTTCAGAAATTGAGGAGACGAGCCGAACCGAAGAAACTCTACCTGAGTCGGAGGAGACCGCAAGTCGTGAGGGTATTCGGGAACTTCCTTCGGAGAGTGAGGGCGAGAGCCACACCGCCGAAACTTCGGAGGAGACAAGACAGAGGAGACAGGCAGTTCGGACGAAATTCGGGAACTTGCTTCGAAGAGTGAGGGCGAGAGCCGCATAACCGAAACTTCGGAGGAGACAGAGGAGACAGACAGTTCGGACGAGATTCGGGAACTTCCTTCAGAGATTGAGGGGGCGAGCCGAGAGTTCCACCTCGGACCAGTCTTCAAAAAGAGGCAGACCGAGATCCTTAGGATCCACCTAGATTCTTTCCGATCTCGGTGGATTCTCTAGGTAAGGTACAAGTCTGTTTTTGATTGTTGTTAGTTGAAACATTCCCTGAAACTAAGTTCGACTATTGACAAAAGTGGATTGATTAGATCAAATATAATTTTGGATACAAATGCTCGATTGATCCACGATCCAGAAGTTTGGTTTTTACTTGACTTCATGGAATCTATTTATGATTACCGAAAATTACCTATACCTAAAGGAGGGGATATATATCGTATGAATAGGAAACGAGATACTCTGTTAACTAGTACTTAATGAACATTGCTCTTTTGGGAGGGGATGGGAGGAAAGGAAGGGGGAAGAAAGAACCACTACACTATCTTAGTTCACTAGACCCAATCATTTATCCTATTCGATGACTTCGCCAGAGGCGGATAGCGGGAATCGAACCCGCACCTTCTCCTTGGCAAAGAGAAATCTTACCATTCAAACATATCCGCATTTGATTCATTCCTGATACGCACGGATCTGTCCATCGATCTACGATATCTCATGTTTGGATCCTATTTGTGCAGGGCTAGATACTATCTTCCTTCAGGAAGATTCCAATTGTTCTTCGATTCTATATTCTATTAGATAACAATTCTTTGATTCTCTAGGTAAGGCACAAGTCTTTTGTTATTGAAATTCCATTTTGTTGGTTGCAACGTTCCTATTGGCATGTTGCCAATATTTGGCAACATTTGATTGACTCGGTATAATTTAATTGGATTGTGGATAAATGGATCTATTTATCCACGATCCAGAAGTTTGGTTTTTACCTGACTTCATGGAATCTATTTATGATTACCTAAAATTACCTATACCTAAGGGAGGGGGTATAGAGCCTATGAATAGGAAACGAGAGACTCTGTTAACTAAGATCAAAGCCTTATTGACTCGACTTTTCTCTTCTCACTTTCTGACAGCGGCCCGAAATTATGCGTGTTACGGGACCGTTGGAATGGTGGGGGGTGTGGCGTTGGTTTTTCTCTTCCCGAAGAAAAAAGGGCCTTCGAAGCCGCCGACCCCCCTAGCCGAGATTCGGGAACTTCCTTCAGAGATTGCGGGGGCGAGCCGCACAGAAGAAACTCCACCGGAGTCGGAAGAGACAGAAAATCGTGACGAGATTCGGGAACTTCCTTCAAAGATTGAAGGGGAGAGCCGAACCGAAGAAACTCCAAGGGAGTCAGGGGATGAGACTGCCGCAGATCGTTCACCGATGGTGCTCGAGCTGGAAATACAAGGAAAACAGATAGAATTAGCCGACAAAAGATGGAGGCTCAGAGCAAACGCGGATCGGTTACTAATCCTATCTAGCCGCTTAAAGAAACACAAAAAAGCGGGCTCGGGCGAGTATATGATTCGAAGAGCGAAAAGCAAGGCGAAAAAGCGCAGGGACGGCGCCTTGCGCCTTACTCCGCGAGATTTGGGACTTGGAAAAAGAGCAGGGTCGACGATAGTTCCCCAGCGACCCCGGACCAGTCTTAAAAAAGAGTCAGGCCGAGATCCTTAGGATCCACCTAGATTCTTTCCGATCTAGGTGGATTCTCTAGGTAAGGCACAAGTCTTTTTTTGATTGTTGTTGGTTGAAACGTTCAAACTGGACTATTGGCAATAGTGGATTGACTCGTTATAATTGGATTGTGGATAAATGGATCTATTTATCCACGATCCGGAAGTTTGGTTTTTACTTGACTTCATGGAAATGATGTGTTCCTTGGATTCGCTAGAGAAAAAATAACATGATGGTTTACGTATCATTAACCATTTCTCGAAAATTTTCTAGCTCAGGAGGTACACCTATGAACATCAAGCGTTTTTTCACGAAAATTTTCTCTTCTCAGTTGATCAAAGCGGCGGGAAACTCTTTCTGGTACGCTGTCTGTGGGACCGTCGTCATGATCTGTGGGATTACTTTAGGTTTTAGCTTCCCGAAAGCTTCGTCGAATCCGCCGCGCCCACCAGCGGATGTTCGGGATCTTCCGACTGAAATGGAAGAAGATAGTCAAAGTGAAACGGCAATGAAGTCGGGGGAGATGGAGCAGACTGCCGAGAAGAGTTCACCGACGGTGCTGGAGTCGGGGGAGATGGAGCAGACTGCCGAGGAGAGTTCACCGACGGTGCTGGAACTAAAAGGAAAAACTGCCGAATTGGCAGAAAAAAAGTGGAGGTTCACAGCAAGCTCGAACCGGGTACTAAGCCTATCTATCCTCCTAAACAAACAAAAAAAAAGTCCTCGGGCGAGGATATTATTCGAAGAGTGGAGGCCCGTTTGATCAACGCGAAAAAGCGCCAGGAAGAATTGGAGCAATCGATTTGCGTCTTACTCCAAGCAAGAGATTTGGGTCTTGGAAAAAGAGAAGGCCGAGGTAGTCGAGAGGTCCCAGAAGGCTGCTGCTATTCGAAATGCGCCCCTGCGTCAAATTCCCGGGGTTAAGTTGAGCCAAAGGTCGATCACCCTGCGGCTCCACAAGGAAGGCGCGCCTTCCGGTTCAGTAAACTTACTCACTGGAGAATCCAGCGCTGCGGGGCAGGACGATAGCTCCCCGGCGACCCCGGACAAGTCTTAAAAAAGAGTAAGGCCGAGACCCTTCCGGCTTATTCTTTCTTTTTTTCTTTGGCCATCCACTACAATCCCATATTTTATTTATATAAAATATATACAAAATAACGACAAAAATCTCTTTTGATCTGGGACAGATAGAAAAATAGAAAAAAATAGAGGAAATTACAATCACAGGATCCATAAAATTCGAAATTATGGTATGGGATTACCCTTCAACCGGGGTATTCTATGCCACCCTAATATCATTTATCATTCTTTTTTTTAGAATTTTCTAAAGAGCTTCGGCTCGGTAGGTAAATGGCATGGTCAAGAACATATTCAAAACTATGTTCTCTCTCTTTCTGAAAGAGACTGAAACTGGAGGATTTTTATGGGGGACTTTCTGGTGCGCGCTACATTTCTGGGGGGGGGAATTGGGGTTTTAGCTTCCCCAGAGCTTCTTCGAATCCGCCACGTCCCGCAGCGACTGTTTGGGTTCGGGATCTTCCGAGTGAAATGGAGGAGACTGAAATGGAAGAGAGTGAAATTGAGGAGAGTGAAATGGAAGAGACTGAACTAGAAGAGAGTGAAATGGAGGAGAGTGAAATGGAAGAGACTGAACTAGAAGAGAGTGAAAGGGAAATGGAAGCGGGTGAGATGGAGGCGGGTCAGATGGAAGAGACTGAACTAGAAGAGAGTGAAATGGAGGAGATAGATCTGGAAATCAAAACTAAGACTGACCAAGTGGCAGCAAAAGAATTCGAATTCATAGAACTATCTACCAAACTACACAAAGGATATACCCTGCTAAACGCACTACTTTCCCAGGGCGAGCGCCCGAGCGATTTAGTGAAAATAATGGATGCCTATTTGACAAGCGAGCTCAACCGCCGAAAAAAATTGGAGGAATCGATTTCCGTCTTACTAGACGAAATTTACGTCTTAGAAAAAAAGAAGTCCGAGGTAGTAGAGACGGCCCAGAAGGATGCTGCTATTCGAAATGAGCCTCTCCGCAGGAAAATTCCCGCGGTTAAGTTGAGCCAAAGGTCGATCACCCTGCGGCTCCACAAGGAAGCCCCAAAAGGCGCGCCTTCAGGTTCAGGAAAACGGCTCACTGCGCCAGGAGAAGGAGAATCCATCGCTGCGGGGTAGGACGATCGCTCCCCGGCGACCCCGGACGAGCTATAGTGGAACTAAGTATTTCGGGGGAATTCGAAAACCTCTCTTAAGATATAGATTCGAATGAGGGTTCGGATAGAAAGGTACCAATCAGTACGAATTCTTCTTTCTTCGGATATTCTATGTTGTAAAAAAGGTTCCCCTCAAAAAGAACCTATCCCATTTTTTACCTAGGAATATTCTATGCGAGGCACGCGTATCTCTATTGTATGTTATCAAGGAAGTATCATCTAGGGAATAAATAGAATAAAATAAAAAGAATAATCCGAACAATACATGTCTTTCACATCCAACTCTAAACAATGAGTAACCTCTTTATTTTTGAATGGCGGTTCCAAAGAAACGTACTTCTCTGTCAAAAAAGCGTATTCGTAAAAATATTTGGAAAAGAAAGGGGTATTGGGCAGCGAGAAAAGCATTTTCATTAGCGAAATCTCTTTCTACCGGGAATTCGAAAAGTTTTTTGTACGACAAAAAAAGAACCAAGTCTTGGAAGAATCTGAATCAATATGACTCCCTGAATTGTCATTTCTAAAATGAAGGATTCCCATTAACTCATATTTTTCTTTTCAACGGATCAATACGAGACGGGACTGGTTATTGCGGTATGCAGAATAAGAAGTCCTCTGCTTACTGTATTCTCCATTTTTTGACGAAGTAGTGAAGGACAAGATACAAAGTTTTCGCTTTCTTTTTAGTAGGTTTTTCTAATTTGTGAGATGGGGGTTGTCATTTTCCTCATCGATTCACTTTTCATAATACACTAACTAAAAGAAAAGTCTTCTTTTTCCTTTAGTAAGGATTTTTTTGGATTATGTATTCCTAATATGTAGTCCAAATAAGGGTCCTATATTTGGGCTGTGGAATCCATCAAGATCTATATCTATATATAGATCTTGAGAGCTTTCTTTTCTTTAGAAATATAGAATCTTTTTTTTTTGAAGTACGCTAAAATTCCGAGAAAGATTGAAACCTTTTAGTTCTATGCCTGGATAGAGGACAGAACTATCTAATTCCAACTGCTGCATTTCCATTCCAGGCGAAGTGAAACCAACGGAAAGCCCTTTGTGAAAGTGAAACCTAACACCCTCCGATCCCACAATACTAATGATTGTTGAACGTTCAATTAGTAATTTGAACGAGTGTTTTTTCATTGATTGTCAGATTCCCTAAAAAAGATTTGATTGAATTGACTCCTTAGAATCTCGACGATTGAATATGGATGGGCTATTATGTTTTCGAGTAAGCCGCTATGGTGAAATCGGTAGACACGCTGCTCTTAGGAAGCAGTGCTAGAGCATCTCGGTTCGAGTCCGAGTGGCGGCATCTTCTAAAAGAGATACAATAAATCCTATAATGAATGGAATTCCTCATTTCCAGTCCAGTGTTGAAGGATCCCCCTTTTATTTTTTATTTTAGGATTTTTTTATGATATTCTCGACTTTAGAACATATATTCACTCACATTTCTTTTTCGATCGTTTCAATTGTAATTACGATTTATTTACTAACCTTATTATTAGTCTACGAAACACTAGGACTCTATAATTCGTCAGAAAAAGGCATGATAGCTACCTTTTTCTGTATAACAGGATTGTTAGTTACTCGTTGGATTTCTTCGGGACATTTCCCCTTAAGTGATTTATATGAATCATTAATGTTTCTTTCGTGGGGTTTTTCTATTATTCATATGGTTCCACATTTTAGGAACCAAAAAACCCATTTAAGCGCAATAACCGCGCCAAGTACTATTTTGACTCAAGGCTTTGTTACTTCAGGTCTTTTAGCGGAAATGCATCAATCCACAATATTAGTACCTGCTCTCCAATCTCAGTGGTTAATGATGCACGTAAGTATGATGGTATTGAGCTATGCAGCTCTTTTATGCGGCTCCTTATTCTCAGTAGCACTTCTAGTCATTACATTTCGAACACGCATAGATCTTTTTGGCAAAAGAAATCATTTATTAACAGGGTCATTTGTTTTTGATGAGATCCAATACGCAAATGAAAGAGGCAGTGTTTTACGAAACACTTTTTTTCTTTCATTTCGAAATTATCACATGTATCAGTTGATTCAGCAATTGGATCGTTGGAGTTATCGTGTCATTAGTCTAGGGTTTCTCTTTTTAACCATAGGTATTCTTTCGGGCGCGGTATGGGCTAATGAGGCATGGGGGTCATATTGGAATTGGGACCCCAAGGAAACTTGGGCATTTATTACTTGGACCCTATTTGCAATTTATTTACATATGAGAACAAATCCAAATTTGCAAGGCACAAATTCCGCAATTGTGGCTTCTCTTGGATTTCTTATAATTTGGATATGTTATTTTGGGGTCAATCTATTAGGAATAGGATTACATAGTTATGGCTCATTCACATTAACATCGAATTGAAGAAGCGACCCAATCCATAGGAACATAGTCTGAAGTTTGTGTGAGTTTTTGAGAACTATTTGAATCACTACTGGATTCAAATGGTTCTCAAAAACTACAAACGTATCTGATTCGAATGGACTTCATTTTCTTTTTCCTTAAGAGAAGGAAAAAGAAGACTTATTTTTTGTTCATTGTCCAGCGAATGGTTTTTGAAATCATAGCATTATTTTCTATCTTATTCATGAAAACTATAAAACTATCTTATCTATAAAAGTAATTTGATAGGATAGCTTCTACCTTGTCAACGGATAGTGAGAGAAGGAAATCCGGATAAATACCAATCCCTATTACGGGTAGAAAGATACAGATCGAAACAAAAAGTTCTCGTGGTCCAGAATCCAAAAAAGAAGAGTTTGGGGCAGGAAATTGCTTGTATCCATAGAACATCTGGCGTAACATAGATAATAAATAAATAGGAGTTAATATCATTCCAATTGCCATTACAAAAGTAATGAGTATTTTTGGCATTAAAAGATATTTTGGACTGGTAATTATTCCAAAAAAGACTACCAATTCGGCAACAAAACCACTCATTCCCGGCAATGCAAGAGAAGCTATCGAGAAGCTACTGAACATTGTAAATATTTTAGGCATTGGGATAGCTATTCCGCCCATTTCATCGAGATAAACAAGACGTATTCTATCGTAACTCGTTCCTGCCAAGAAAAAAAGAGCAGCACCAATAAATCCGTGAGAAATGATTTGTAAAATGGCTCCATTCAGTCCTGTATCGGTTATAGAACCAATTCCGATAATTGTAAAACCCATATGAGATACAGAAGAATAGGCTATTCGCTTTTTTAAATTGCGTTGGCCGGGAGATGTTGAAGCTGCATAGATTATTTGAACTGTACCTATTATCATCAACCATGGAGAAAATATAGAATGAGCGTGGGGTAAGAATTCCATATTGATCCGAACCAATCCATACGCTCCCATTTTTAATAGGATTCCGGCTAGAAGCATACACGTACTGTAATGTGCCTCCCCGTGGGTATCTGGTAACCATGTATGTAGGGGTATAATCGGTGATTTGACAGCATAAGTAATAAGAAATCCAAAATAGAATATTATTTCCAATGCCACCGGATACGATTGATTCGCTGAGGTTTCAAAATGTAAGGTTGGTTCGTTGGAACCATAGAAACCCATGCCCAGAACTCCCATTAATAGAAAAACAGAACCCCCCGCAGTGTACAAAAGAAACTTTGTAGCTGAGTACAAACGTTTCTTTCCTCCCCACATGGATAGAAGTAGGTAAACTGGAATTAATTCTAACTCCCACATGATAAAAAAAAGTAAAAGATCTCGAGAAGAAAATGATCCTATTTGGCCGCTGTACATTGCTAACATCAGGAAATGGAACAATCGTGAATCCCGAGTCACTGGCCGAGCCGCTAAAGTCGCTAAAGTAGTGATGAATCCCGTCAGTAAAACGGGTCCTATGGAAATTCCATCGATTCCGAGTCTCCAGTGAAAATCCAAAAAATGGATCCATCTAGAATCCTGTTCTAATTGGATTAATGGATCGTCAAATTGGAAATGATAACAGAATGCATAGGTCGTTAGAAGTAGTTCTATGGTGCATATAGAGAGAGTATACCACCTAATCATCTTATTTCCCCTATGAGGAAAAAAGAAAATGGAAGAACCCGCGGATATCGGCAAAATCACAATTATTGTTAACCAAGGAAAAGAATTCGTGGTAAAGACAAGATACACTTTGACCAAAAAACCCGTGCTCGAAATCATCTTTTTGATCGAGTACGGGTTTTTGTCGGTAAGGAGAAAAAAAAATGGGTTCAAGTAGAGTTTTCTAGAACGTATCAATAAGCGAGTCCCATGCTTCGCGTTGTCTCATGCCATAAATAAACCCGGACACTCAAGAAATCTGTTGGACAAGCAGATTCACACCTCTTACAACCTACACAGTCTTCTGTTCTTGGGGCAGAAGCAATTTGCTTAGCTTTACATCCGTCCCAAGGTATCATTTCTAATACATCTGTGGGGCAGGCTCGCACACATTGAGTACACCCTATACATGTATCATAAATCTTTACTGAATGTGACATGGTATCTATCCACTTTTTGAACGTCATAAAGTTTCGATCTAGTAAAATCATAAAGGAATCATATATGGTAGACACCAGACGAATCGAGGGTTTACCAGAATCGATTTCGAATCAATCTACTTCTGGATCTGCTCATGATACCGGTCCAAGATACTTTGATTTATTACGTTTTAGCAAACATGGCCTGTGTTTGTTTCTAGCGTACATACCAATTGGAATTGGTGAATATTCTATTCGGTATTTATATGATTACCGCTATTTATTCAGCAAGTTCGATTGATTGATACGAGTGGATTTTCTGTTACGATGAATTGACGAAACAATAGCAGGTCCAATAGCGGCTTCAGCGCCTGCAATAGCTATCACAAAAATCGCGAAAATGTCTCCTTTTAATTGGCGACTATCAAATAAATCAGAAAATGTTACGAAATTCATATTAACCGCATTCAGTATAAGCTCAAGACACATAAGTGCTCTAACCATATTTCGACTTGTGATCAATCCATAAATACCGATAGAAAATAAAGAGGCACTCAAAAAAAGTGCATGTTCAAGCATCATTGACCAACCCCTCATCCATCTGGATTTATTTGCTTTCAATAGGAACAAAAACTCCACCTTAATCCATTTTATTGACTAGAATCTCACAAGTGCAGAACAAAGGAAGGTATTGGTACTAGAATAGATTGAACTAAAACTATTTCCATTTTATACATGAAAAATAGAAAAATGGAATTGAAGTGAAGGAAAATGGGTGTGATAGTGATAAGAAGGAAGTCTTTCTTTTTTTGAGAGGACAGAACTCTTTCATTCGAAGTCTTTCTTTTTATTACTGACGGGCCATAACAATTGCACCTATCAAGGCAACTAAAAGAATTATAGAAATGAGTTCAAAGGGAAGAAAAAAATCTGTTGATAAATGAGTCCCAATTTGTTGACCATTATTGAAAAAATCCTGCTCTAAAATCTGGTTTGATCTTGTAGTCCAAATAATACCGTACCATGAAGTATCTGGGACAGTAGTAATTAGTGAAACAAAAAGACTTGTACAAACCAGGGAAGTTACTCCTTCTCCAACGGTCCAAAGACCGAAATCGTTGTAATATTCTGAGTCATTCATGAACATTACAGCGAATACGATTAACACATTTATGGCCCCCACGTAAATAAGGAGCTGTGCAGCAGCTAGAAAATGGGAATTCGATGGAATATGGAATAAGGATATACAACCAAGAACTGACCCCAAGGAAAAGGCAGAAAAAATTGGATTGGTAAGTAATACCACTCCCAGACCTCCTAATAGAAGAACCGATCCCAAAAATACTAAAAGAAAATCATGTATTGGTCCAGTTAAATCCATTATATGTCAAATAATAGAGAAATAAGCTTAAATGTTTCATGATCTTTTTGACTATGACCGGGAAAAAATAGGTTACCCGACTCTGTTTAGGATATAATCCTAGTGAAATCCAATCCTAGATGGGGTGGGAATTGATATAGAAATTATATATTTATAATAGAGAGATGTAGAGTTCGAAAAAATCACGGATAATGGATGTTTGCAAGACACGATCACGATTCTGAGGAATGAATCCGCAATCAATAGCTAGGACTTTTACTTATTCGCCGAGCAAAATGAAAGATTTGCTCCTTTAATATTCAAAAATAGTAAATATATATATATATATATATGTATATAGTAATTGGCAATTGGAGTAATTGGTAATTGAATCAAGCGGTTTACCCATTTTTTATTTGATTTGAGTCGAATTCATAATGGTTGGAATTACGGAATCGCCAATTACTGACATTGGTAACCGACCCAAGGCAATTTGATTATAATTCAATTCGTGACGATTATAAGTAGAAAGTTCATATTCTTCAGTCATTGATAAACAATTTGTTGGACAATACTCGACACAATTCCCACAAAATATACATATTCCGAAATCAATACTATAATTAAGTAAGCGTTTCTTTCGAATATCCCGTTCCAATCTCCAATCAACAATGGGTAGATCTATAGGACATACACGCACACATACTTCACAAGCAATGCATTTATCAAATTCGAAGTGGATTCGTCCGCGGAAACGCTCTGATGGAATCCATTTTTGATAGGGATAATGAATAGTTACAGGTAAACGACTCGTGTGAGATAAGGTAATCATGAAACTTTGGCCGATATACCTGGCAGCTCTTACGGTTTGGTGACCATAATTCATGAACCCAGTTACCATAGGAAGCATATCGTGAATCTCTATGAATAATTGAAATTTTCTTTCTCTTGTTCGAGAGAAGTTATGAATCTAGAAGACAATGAATGTCTTATGCCTTTACAGCGAAAGGAGTCGGGAAGAAGTTGTTAATAATAGATTACCGAGAGAAATAGGTAAAAGAAATTTCCACCCAAGATTTAATAGTTGGTCCATTCTCATCCTAGGCAAAGTCCATCTTGTTGTGATAGAAATGAACAGGAACAAATAAGCTTTCGCTAATGTAATAAAAATACCAATTGTTGTTCCAAAGACTTCCTCCAGTTCATTTATTCCGAAAAAATCAGGAATCAATAGGAACGGAATAGAGAGATTCCAACCGCCCAAGTAAAGAACTGTTACAAATAATGAAGAAACTAGTAAATTTAGATAGGAAGCAACGTAAAATAAACCAAATTTGATACCCGAATATTCCGTTTGATAACCTGCTACTAATTCTTCCTCTGCTTCTGGTAAATCAAAGGGTAATCTCTCACATTCGGCTAGAGAAGAAATTAGAAAAACCGTAAATCCTATAGGTTGACGCCACAGATTCCAACCCCAAAAACCATATTTGGACTGTGCCTCAACTATATCAACTGTACTTGAACTGTTAGATAATCATAGTCGGCGATAACATCACTGCTGCCATCGCTATTGCAGAACCGTACATGAGACTTTCACCTCATACGGCTCCTTGGTGGTCGTCATAAAAAAATCTAAGGACGGACTCGTTATTATCTCGATATGTTAGTTGAGTAGAAAAAGTAAAGATGTCCCACATTAGACCAATGCAATTCTGTCTGCTATAATAACAAAAAGGTGCGTCTGAATTGATCTCACCCTTTCCATTTCTTTCGATTTTTCATGTATATTTCTAATTTCAAAAATGAAATTTCTCTTCATTCAGTAATAACTTAATCCTTCAATAAAATACTCATTGTCATTGTATCAATAGCTATTTCGACCTTTTTTCGATTACGAAAAAGGATTAGGCAGTAGATTAGTTCATGAATCATGATAAAAATTGTATCTGGATAAAAATTCTATCTGTTCTATCTGTATGAATATAGATAAAATTTTTCGTATTTTTCTTTTCTATTGCATATTTCTTTCGTTTCGGTTCTTCTTTCACATTTTATAGAAAAAGACAGGGAAGCTCTAAAAAAAGGTTACTTCGTTTCTGATAGCATTTCTTTAACCAGTGGGTAGGAGCATACTCAGGATCGGGATCCTGGGGAAGTACTGCTTGATCATTTCTACTAACTTAAAGCCCCCATTAGAATTCCTTTTATGCAGAGAGACCTATGTAGGTAACTTAGATTATCTCCATTACGAATCCGTTATGTACCTTAGTGTTCCTAACCGCCCACTCATTTTTACCCAACCCCCGGTATGACATACAATAGTGAAAACTCCATACAGTTGATCTTTTCTACCCGCGTCAAACCATGATATCTAATCAACGAATCTTGGGGTAATTTATTCTGTTTAGTGATGCTTAACTCTTGTACATAGGGAATGAGACTCAATCTTTTTACTGCAAATTTATAAGCGGTTTTGTTTCACTCATCGAACTTATCTGATTGAGTGCATCACTCGGAATGATGAATCAAAAAATGAGGATATCTACTCAATACATTCCACTCCTTTCCTAGAAATAAAAGAAATAGGTAATAGCTCATGTCCAAACGAATCGCACGTAGAGATATTGATAAAACACATGAAGTTAATGGTATTTCATAACTAATAGATTGAGCAGCAGCTCGTAGACCACCTAAAAAGGAATATTTATTATTCGAACCATATCCTGACATAAGAAGTCCAAAAGGAGCAATACTTGAAATGGAAATCCATAAAAAAACACCTATACTGAGATCCGCTAGAACAAGCTGATAGCTAAAAGGAATTATTAAATAATTTAGTAAAATGGATATAACTGCTATGGACGGTCCGATACTAAATAAAAGAATATCTCCTCTAGATGGGAGAAGATCCTCTTTGAAAAGTAGTTTAGTCCCATCCGCTAGAGCCTGAAGAATTCCAAAAGGACCTGCATATTCAGGTCCAATACGTTGTTGTACTCCTGCAGATATTTTTCTTTCTAACCACACAATTATGAGTATCCCTATTGTGATTCCAAATATAGGAGTAAAAATAGGGACAAGCAAGCGTGTGAGCCCATACACCTCTTTAAAGGATTCCAATCGGGAAAAAGAATTAATAGCCCGTACTTCCGTCGTATCAATTATCATTTCAACGATCAACTTCTCCCATAATGATATCTATACTACCTAGTATCGTCATAATATCAGCCAATTTCATTCTTTTAACTAGCTGAGGAAGAATTTGCAAATTGATAAAACCTGGTGGACGAATTTTCCATCTCCAGGGAAAAATACTCTGATTCCCTATCATAAAAATTCCCAATTCTCCCTTTGGAGCCTCCACTCTCACATAAAGCTCTTGTTTCGACAATTCAAAAGCCGGAGATGGTTTTTTACTAATGAATCTATATTCAAAATCATTCCACTCCCCACCCCTTTTTCTGTCAAAGCGCCGGACTTCCAAATTCTCATAGGGCCCCCCCGGAAGTCCTTCTAGGGCTTGTTGAATCATTTTTATGGATTCCGTCATTTCACTGATTCGGACGAAATAACGAGCTAATGAATCTCCCTCTTTTTGCCATTGTATGTCCCAATCAAATTCGTCGTAACACTCATAATGATCAATTTTACGAAGATCCCATTGAAGCCCGGAAGCCCGTAGCATTGGCCCCGATAAACCCCAATTTATGGCTTCCTCCCCACTAACAATGCCCACTCCTTCAACTCGTTCCAAAAAAATGGGATTCCGCGTAATAAGCTTTTGATATTCAGCAATTCCTGTTAAAAAATACTCGCAGAAATCCAAGCATTTATCTATCCAACCATGAGGTAAATCAGTAGCGATTCCTCCGATACGGAAAAAATTATGCATCATTCGCATACCTGTGACAGCTTCGAATAGATCATATATCAATTCTCTCTCTCTGAAAATATAGAAGAAAGGCGTCTGCGCACCAATATCTGCCATAAAAGGGCCGAGCCATAACAGATGAGAAGCGATACGACTCAATTCCAGCATAATGACTCTAATATAGCTAGCTCTTTTAGGTACTTCAATATTTCCCAAACGTTCTGGCGCGTTTACGGTTATTGCCTCTGTAAACATAGTCGCTAAATAATCCCAACGTGTTACATAAGGTAGATATTGTATAATTGTTCGGTTTTCCGCAATTTTTTCCATCCCTCTGTGTAAATAGCCCAATAGGGGTTCACAGTCAATAACATCTTCACCGTCTAGAGTAATGATGAGGCGAAGAACGCCATGCATTGATGGGTGGTGAGGACCCATATTGACTATCATGAGGTCTTTTTTTGTAGTCGGCACATTCATACGCTTTTTCCTCGATTCAGTCGCAGTATTCTATGAATTGCTAAAAACGAAATGAAGTTCATCAAAATCCAAGCTCTTAAAAATCAAATAATGCTAAAGGGATCTTCCAATTAACTTAAGAACTTAACTTAACGAGTTTTTAACTCCCGAATATCCAACTGATCTATTAATTCTTTATAACGTACTCTATTTTTATTTGACAAATACGTCAGCAACCGTTGACGTTTTCCCAGAGTTTTCCGTAGACCTCGCTGAGATAAATAGTCTTTTTTATGTAATTTCAAATGTGAAGTCACTTTCTTTATTTTATTGGTGAAACTTAATACTTGAAATTCAACAGACCCCTTGCTTTCTTCTTGCGAAATAACTGAGATGAATGCACTTTTTACCATAAAAAGAGTTCTGCCCCCTCCCCCCCTTTTTTTTATTTGACTTTCTACAGATTACAGATACAGATTTTACCAATCAATAAAAATAATGACATTCATTTTAATCTGGTATACACAATAATGGTAATTTATTACTATATTACTTTAATCAATAATCAATCCAATTTCAAATTGAATTCGTATCTGCATAGCTAAGTATCAAGGGCTCGTATAGTTCTCCACCCACCAAACCCCAAAAAAGAAAAAAAAAAAATTTGGACCTAAGATCATAAAAATCTTAGGTCATCGAATTAGTATCATGTACCAGAATATAAAATAGCACAGCATAAGTCCTGTATACATCTATTCCTATAGCATACCAGGTATGATGATCCATATAGAATATAGAAAGTTTATCATCAACGAATTTTCAAGGGTGGATACATCCGTATCCTTAACAAACTGAAACGACTACCATTACTGGTATCAAACCAATAGCGATTCATACAAGCTAAATCTTCTAATCTGTAATTTGGCCAAAGAAAAAATTTTAATTTAATGAATTGATTTGTCTCTATATCAAGATCCTTGCTATTAGTAAAAAGTGGATCACAGTTCCTTACGTTGTTCTTGTTGCAAAATACTTTCTTTTTACCCACACCATCCATATTTTTCTTTCCATAATTTAAACAAATTAGAATTCGCAATTCTCTACGACGTCTAGGAGATGAAATTTTTTCAGGAACAAGCAAATCATAATGATTTTCATCTATATTCTCAACCATCTTTTCCTGTTTTGTAATGACTTCAGAAAAATCATTCCTATCAACATTTCGTTTTTCTTTTTCTCGGCATTTTCTATTAATATGAATTGGGTGTTTATTCTTATGGATCAGTGAAATAGCTATGGTTTGATACATAATCAATGGACCATCCCATTTTCTAGGCATAGGAACTAGTTTGATTATTAGTTCTCCCCTTATTAGCTCTTTAGGAAATCCAATTGGAGATTCAGGTTCACTTTCCAGAGTAGGTTTAAGTTCACTTTCCAGAGTAGGTTCAGGTTCGCTTTCTAGAGTAAGTTCAGGTTCAGTTTCTAGAGTAAGTTCAGGTTCAGTTTCTAGAGTAAGTTCAAGTGCACTTTCCCGAGTACGTTCAGGTTCACTTTCCAGAGTAAGTTCAGGTTCACTTTCCAGAGTAAGTTCAGGTTGAATAAGTTTAGGGATACGATCCATTAGACTCGCCAGAGGCATTTCTTTTCTTCGAAAAAAGGAGAGAGCCATTTCTATTGGATTTTTCATCCTAAGCAGGAAAGTAGAGATATTGATAGTAGTGATTACATTTTCCTCAAAAAAATTGTTCCAGTTCAACCGAAAATCCACGTAACTTTTGTTTTTCAGGAAGATGTCTAGATCAGTTGTTGGCTTCCACGGCTTCTTCTCTTGAGTTTTCTTTTTATATTTGTCAATGTTTGCTCCGCCAGACTCTTGTTTAACATCTTGTTGTTGATTTGGTTGATTTGATTTAAGCTTCCCTTGGTTTGGTTGATTTGATTTAAGCTTTCCTTGGTTTGGTTGATTTGATTTAAGCTTCCCTTGGTTTGGTTGATTTGATTTAGGCTTCCTTTGATTTGGTTGATTTGATCTAGGCTTCCCTTGGCCAGGCTGTTTTTTTTCTTTTTTTTCTTCTTGATTTTTTTTCTCTAATTCAAGATCCTTTTTTTCTTTTTCTTTGGTGTTTTTATTTTCACCAATGTCACGAATGTTTTGATTGTTAGTAAACTCGAAAAGAAGTAATTTAATGGGTATGATCCACGGTTTCCTCCGATATTTCTCATAAATTGATTTCTTACTGCGCTGAGTTTGAGTTAGTCTTGCTTTATTCATTCCCATCCAGTCAAAGGGATGGTTTTTTTTATTTTTAGTATTTTTATTTTTAGTATTTTTATTTTTAGTATTGTTCTTTTTAGTATTATTCTTTTTAGTATTGTTTTTGGATGAGTTGACTTGTTTATGAATCGCGTGATAAAAAAGATCTTTCTTATCAATTGTATTAATTATTGGAGAATAATGAGTCGCAATCCTTTTTTTTTTATTGATCCAGGCCTCAATGTGTCTCGTCTTTATAAAACAGATGATTTGCCAATCCAAATATTTTCTATCCGGATTTTTTCTAATATATCTCCGGATAGAAAAAAAATCAGGTTTATACGTGATGTACTTAGAGGGAATCCCTCGACCTTCGTTTCCTTGTAACGGCAATCCATAAATAGAGAAATCCTTCCTTTCGTCAGAATTAATATATTTATGTGATAAAAGATCATATTTGTAATGTTTTTTTAATTTATCGTTTTTTGTTTTAACCGATAATGACGCTGCTTTTTCTTTTTGTTTCTCAAAAAGAATTAATTGGTTTTTTTCATATGAATCCAAACTTAGTGAGTCTATATTTTGAACCTTACAACTTTGATTGACCCTATTTCGCCACTTTTGCGACATAAATTTAGCCAATCTAGTCTGAGATAAATCATATTGATAGTGGCCGCTTAACCAGTTTTTCCATTCATTAATTTCTGCATTTCCATGTTTTTTATACCTTGATTCGGAATGAAATATTCCTTGTGTTCCAAAAAAATTCTTTATTCTATCTTTAAGAAAAAGGGATGTTCGGGAATATTGAAGGACAGATTTCAAGGGATACTTGTGAATACCTGGGCTTTGTGATAATTTGTAAAATACATATGCTTGTGACAAGGAAAATATTCCCCAAAAATTCTTTGAATTTTTATCGCCAATATTAGAATTAGAAAACTGCTTTTTTATATTTTTTATAGTCGAAATCCAATGAATTGTATTTTCATCCATTCTTTCTTGATTTGTTTGCTTATAACTGTATCTATCAATAATTTTTGTTTTTAATTCAAGAAAGGTTTGTACATTAACCCTCGAAATATAAATGAGAGATTGAAAGAATATACTTTCAATGAAAAATGCCAAAAAAAAGCGCCCTTTCCTTATTAATCGCACACTTTTTCTTTTTACTATTTGCCAAAGGTTTTTTGACGAGTCTAATCTTTTTTCCGCAAAACTTGCCTCGCTAGGACTAAGATTTCTATCGGGTATTAAAAATTTTGTTTTCTTGTCATTTGTTATTTTTTCAATTTGATTTCTAATTGTATTTGTCCTATCGGACAGATCCTTTATTTTTTGTTCTGTAAGTGAAGATTTTGTCCAATCCATAGATTGAATTCGACTGGACGATTCATCATCATCAAAAATCTGATTACTTATTATAAAATTTTTCTCATGTTGAGTTTCACTCAATTCATACCCGTCCCTCAATCCCATTTTTTTATTTCTATTTCCTTTTGCAAGTTGTTTGATTTTGATAAACGGATCGAGAATCCATTTTGCTTTTTTTTTTAACATTTTTTTTAACATTTTATTTAACAATAGAAAACATTTCTTTTTTGCGTCTCTAATTCGTTTTTCAAATTCTTTATAAATAGGTTCAAGAGGATGAGGTTCTTCTAGGTGAGCACCAAAAGGCCGTTCCGTTTCCATTCCCCAGGTTGTTAAAAAAGAAAATTTTGCTTTTTTTCTTTTCTTTTGCATTGGATCTTTCTGTTTCTGTTTATGATGGGGTCTTAGTTGAAAACTGTACCGAAGACGGAAAGGGAAGAGGATTTTTATCTGTATACCGTCTGTTAACCAGTCTTGCGGAAATTCTTTTTCTGATATTGAAACGCCATTGTGAGTACAGTTAACATGAATTTCTCGGCCCCACGCCTTCCAATCTTCGTCCCAATCTTTGTACCACTGGGAAAATTTATTGCGGAATTGAAAGGGAAATAAAAAAATAAGGCTAAAGTTTTTGGCTATTATCAATGAGGGTAATACAATCTTTTTTCTAAGAATTGAGTGGCCTAGTAATAGATAACCCCTTATTGCGTGACCCAACGGAATACTATCCCACAGTTCTACTCTTTCTAGTCGCTCCTCTTCCGCGCGCTCCCTTTCTTGTGCCTCGTCTTCCCTTTCTTGTGCTTCGTCCTCCCTTTCTTGTGTCTCGTCCTCCCTTTCTTGTGTCTCGTCTTCCCTTTCTTGTGCTTCGTCCTCCCTTTCTTGTGCCTCGTCTTCTTCGTAATCCCAAGTTTTCACTTCCCCGCCTTTTCCCATCCAATTCCGAAAGATCCTAAAGATTGAATTCTGAATTTGCAGTATTGGGGAGAAAATTGTGTCTATTCTGTCCACAAAAAGTGGGGAATGCAGAATTGTTTCAAATAGTTTCCAAGTAACTGTTTTACGTCTTTGAGCGCGTACAGATCCTTTGATTAAATCTCGATTAAAATTCGATTGTTTCGAATAACGTGCTAAAATATCTTGAGTATCCTTCTCCTTATCATCATACTCGTTTGCCTTACCCAGCTTCGTAAAATAGTCCTGCCAATCAAAAATGAATACAGCTTTGAAGTCTCTTGAAACAATCGCGGCCACATCTGGGTGTTCTTCCTCCAGGGTTGTTTCTTTCTTAGAATCATTGATCAATTTGTATTTCCATCGAGCAACCTTTTTCTCAATTTCTTTTAGGGGTCTCTTTTTTTTTTTTTTTAGGTCAAGTCCCCCCTTTGTGTTTTTTTGACTTGTTTGATCCTTTGGTTCAGTTGTACTTGGACCGAAGAAATATTGCACTTGATTTTCCGAATCCATTTTTCCTTGGTCTGACAATAATGATTTTTCCTCAAATGTATCTAGTTTTTGTTCAAATTCTTCGTAATCAGAGAAAAGGGTATCATGAAACTTGTTTATCCACACTTTTTCTTTGGAATCCCCCGTAGGGGTGATTAAATAATCCTTTTCCTTCTCATTTTCCTTCTCCTTTTCTTTCTTCTTTTCCTTCTCATTTTCCTTCTCCTTTTCCTTCTCATTGTCGTTCTCATCTTCATCATCCTTCTCAATGCTTGGGGGTAATTTTGTTGTTCCACGAGAGGGCCCATTCAAAAAACAATCATACCTTTTAGGCAAGCATTCTTGTGCAGTCTCATCATTACATAATCGAATCCTTTTTTCGAGTACATCCAGATCAAGAGACCCCCTTTCTAGAGCGTCAATTCGATGATAAAGTTCGTTGCTCAGGCTATTTCTTTTTTGTTCATTGATATAAATCCAATGATTATACAGTTCATCAGAGGGGATTTTTTCTGGTGTGTACAAAAACCCCTTTCTTTCTATCATTTCAAAAAAGGTTGACAAACTGGGTGGATATGTAAAAGAGATTCTTTGTTTTCCATCACTTCGGCATGTATAAAAAAAATAGTCTGACATTTCATTTCTTAGAGCCTTTTTTTTAAATTCATCGGTTTTTAGATATCGCCATGGTCGATTCCATCGTTTATAGTCGAAAAGAGAAGTCACAAGAGGCTTTTCAGAACAGAAGAAGTCTTTCTTTTCTTTCAGTTTTTCATCTAGGTTGTCCGAATCTTCCGAAAAAAGGGAAGTGTCTTCCTTGGCGGATCGTTCTTGTCCCGGTTTGGAAGTTGTGTCTATTTCTACATCTGTTTCGTCCTCACTCTGCCCCCTTTCCGCCGTTGCCGAGGTTTTTTTTCGTTTCTTTTGCTTATCCTCAATCCTAATAGGTGAAGGAATTCTGCCTAAATAGTAGACAAAGCAGAGAAATACTAGAATGGTAAAGCTTCGTTCTAGAGAATTTCTACGGTACTTATTCAATCTAATAGAATGCTTTTTCCGTATCCAGAATAATACCAACTCAAACCCTTTCATGCATAAAATGTGACCAATGAACCAACCAACAAAACTACTTGTTAAAAATAACATCTTGTTGTTGTTGCATCGAAACATATAAATACTGATTAATCTGGGTAAGGTCGAACTCGGGAAAACGAAATGGTTGAATAGTGGAAAAATGAGATTAGTAAGGAAGACATATTGAGTGCCTAAATTACGCATTCCATTTCTGGTAGTCGCTACCGAATCAAAAAAGTCTTTGTCATTGCGCCAAACGAAAGAAAACATAAAATAGAGTAGACTTAGGATAGTTATTGTATGAGGTCTACCCAATGCTAGATGGAGAGGTGCATAATAGATCGATATGAACATGATGAGCTGCCCCATCAGAAAACCAGTTGTTGCTGATACATCCTTCTCGCTTCCTTCTTCCATAAGCCTAACTCGGAGAAGCAAGAGATAAGAGGGTCCTATGGCCCCTGCAGTAAGAAATCCATAATAGAGTCCGGCCACAACGACTGAATTGCTTATCCGCATGCATAAACGGACTAGAGTAGCTAGTCGAAACAATTTGAACATCAAAATAACCTCCCTTTGCCTTTTTTGATTTTACTTTTATTATTGAAATCTTATAGGAGATAGAATAGAATTTAGAATATATAATAAGATCGTCCTGAGAATTCCCCCTAAATCCTTACACTTCTGTTTCTTCCTATTCCTCATCTTCCTATTCCTCAATCGTAATCGTATAATATTTGATTATCTATCTATTATTTCAGAATCATTTCTTTGATGGAATATTTTCTTGTCCCCTCTTCGACTTTCCTTGACTTTCATTTTTCATTAGAGAAATTCCATCTTTTTTTCAGTCAATAATAAGAAATAAGAATGGATCTTATTTTGATTCTGTTTTGTTCTCGTTATTTTTCCAAAATCGAGAGAACATAGACCAAAATTTGGTCAAAAAAATTCTCAAATAGCTAGAAAAATAGGGGTGATGAAAAAAATAAAATCAGGGAGGCAAAAAAAAGAAAAACAGGAGGACGCAAACTCAAACGAATCAACCAAATGAACAAATGAATTAACCCCATCAAGAACCTAATAAAGCAGATAGCTAGATGGAAAAAAATATAAATTTCTACAATTATCTCTAAGAATCCGAAGAACCTAACAAAAAGCTCCAGGAGCAAGTTCCCTACTTCTGGCGAGTAAAGCCCTTTTTCGGAAACTAATCCTAGAGAATAAAGAAATCGCAGGTACTTGAGAAACTCGAACAGACTCTGCCACGTCTTTCTTGCTATTTTTATCTTTAAACTAATTAAAAGCTTTAATCCCAATACTGCTCTTTTTATTAGGACCTGCAAATTCTTTTTATCCATAAACAAAGCTACATAAATGTAGAAAATAAAAAATTAAAATAGTAAATAATACGGTTTTCTATAGAATTAATATAGTTTTCTATAGAATTAATATAGTCAAAAAGATCATGAAACATTTAAGCTTATTTCTCTATTATTTGACATATAATGGATTTAACTGGACCAATACATGATTTTCTTTTAGTATTTTTGGGATCGGTTCTTCTATTAGGAGGTCTGGGAGTGGTATTACTTACCAATCCAATTTTTTCTGCCTTTTCCTTGGGGTCAGTTCTTGGTTGTATATCCTTATTCCATATTCCATCGAATTCCCATTTTCTAGCTGCTGCACAGCTCCTTATTTACGTGGGGGCCATAAATGTGTTAATCGTATTCGCTGTAATGTTCATGAATGACTCAGAATATTACAACGATTTCGGTCTTTGGACCGTTGGAGAAGGAGTAACTTCCCTGGTTTGTACAAGTCTTTTTGTTTCACTAATTACTACTGTCCCAGATACTTCATGGTACGGTATTATTTGGACTACAAGATCAAACCAGATTTTAGAGCAGGATTTTTTCAATAATGGTCAACAAATTGGGACTCATTTATCAACAGATTTTTTTCTTCCCTTTGAACTCATTTCTATAATTCTTTTAGTTGCCTTGATAGGTGCAATTGTTATGGCCCGTCAGTAATAAAAAGAAAGACTTCGAATGAAAGAGTTCTGTCCTCTCAAAAAAAGAAAGACTTCCTTCTTATCACTATCACACCCATTTTCCTTCACTTCAATTCCATTTTTCTATTTTTCATGTATAAAATGGAAATAGTTTTAGTTCAATCTATTCTAGTACCAATACCTTCCTTTGTTCTGCACTTGTGAGATTCTAGTCAATAAAATGGATTAAGGTGGAGTTTTTGTTCCTATTGAAAGCAAATAAATCCAGATGGATGAGGGGTTGGTCAATGATGCTTGAACATGCACTTTTTTTGAGTGCCTCTTTATTTTCTATCGGTATTTATGGATTGATCACAAGTCGAAATATGGTTAGAGCACTTATGTGTCTTGAGCTTATACTGAATGCGGTTAATATGAATTTCGTAACATTTTCTGATTTATTTGATAGTCGCCAATTAAAAGGAGACATTTTCGCGATTTTTGTGATAGCTATTGCAGGCGCTGAAGCCGCTATTGGACCTGCTATTGTTTCGTCAATTCATCGTAACAGAAAATCCACTCGTATCAATCAATCGAACTTGCTGAATAAATAGCGGTAATCATATAAATACCGAATAGAATATTCACCAATTCCAATTGGTATGTACGCTAGAAACAAACACAGGCCATGTTTGCTAAAACGTAATAAATCAAAGTATCTTGGACCGGTATCATGAGCAGATCCAGAAGTAGATTGATTCGAAATCGATTCTGGTAAACCCTCGATTCGTCTGGTGTCTACCATATATGATTCCTTTATGATTTTACTAGATCGAAACTTTATGACGTTCAAAAAGTGGATAGATACCATGTCACATTCAGTAAAGATTTATGATACATGTATAGGGTGTACTCAATGTGTGCGAGCCTGCCCCACAGATGTATTAGAAATGATACCTTGGGACGGATGTAAAGCTAAGCAAATTGCTTCTGCCCCAAGAACAGAAGACTGTGTAGGTTGTAAGAGGTGTGAATCTGCTTGTCCAACAGATTTCTTGAGTGTCCGGGTTTATTTATGGCATGAGACAACGCGAAGCATGGGACTCGCTTATTGATACGTTCTAGAAAACTCTACTTGAACCCATTTTTTTTTCTCCTTACCGACAAAAACCCGTACTCGATCAAAAAGATGATTTCGAGCACGGGTTTTTTGGTCAAAGTGTATCTTGTCTTTACCACGAATTCTTTTCCTTGGTTAACAATAATTGTGATTTTGCCGATATCCGCGGGTTCTTCCATTTTCTTTTTTCCTCATAGGGGAAATAAGATGATTAGGTGGTATACTCTCTCTATATGCACCATAGAACTACTTCTAACGACCTATGCATTCTGTTATCATTTCCAATTTGACGATCCATTAATCCAATTAGAACAGGATTCTAGATGGATCCATTTTTTGGATTTTCACTGGAGACTCGGAATCGATGGAATTTCCATAGGACCCGTTTTACTGACGGGATTCATCACTACTTTAGCGACTTTAGCGGCTCGGCCAGTGACTCGGGATTCACGATTGTTCCATTTCCTGATGTTAGCAATGTACAGCGGCCAAATAGGATCATTTTCTTCTCGAGATCTTTTACTTTTTTTTATCATGTGGGAGTTAGAATTAATTCCAGTTTACCTACTTCTATCCATGTGGGGAGGAAAGAAACGTTTGTACTCAGCTACAAAGTTTCTTTTGTACACTGCGGGGGGTTCTGTTTTTCTATTAATGGGAGTTCTGGGCATGGGTTTCTATGGTTCCAACGAACCAACCTTACATTTTGAAACCTCAGCGAATCAATCGTATCCGGTGGCATTGGAAATAATATTCTATTTTGGATTTCTTATTACTTATGCTGTCAAATCACCGATTATACCCCTACATACATGGTTACCAGATACCCACGGGGAGGCACATTACAGTACGTGTATGCTTCTAGCCGGAATCCTATTAAAAATGGGAGCGTATGGATTGGTTCGGATCAATATGGAATTCTTACCCCACGCTCATTCTATATTTTCTCCATGGTTGATGATAATAGGTACAGTTCAAATAATCTATGCAGCTTCAACATCTCCCGGCCAACGCAATTTAAAAAAGCGAATAGCCTATTCTTCTGTATCTCATATGGGTTTTACAATTATCGGAATTGGTTCTATAACCGATACAGGACTGAATGGAGCCATTTTACAAATCATTTCTCACGGATTTATTGGTGCTGCTCTTTTTTTCTTGGCAGGAACGAGTTACGATAGAATACGTCTTGTTTATCTCGATGAAATGGGCGGAATAGCTATCCCAATGCCTAAAATATTTACAATGTTCAGTAGCTTCTCGATAGCTTCTCTTGCATTGCCGGGAATGAGTGGTTTTGTTGCCGAATTGGTAGTCTTTTTTGGAATAATTACCAGTCCAAAATATCTTTTAATGCCAAAAATACTCATTACTTTTGTAATGGCAATTGGAATGATATTAACTCCTATTTATTTATTATCTATGTTACGCCAGATGTTCTATGGATACAAGCAATTTCCTGCCCCAAACTCTTCTTTTTTGGATTCTGGACCACGAGAACTTTTTGTTTCGATCTGTATCTTTCTACCCGTAATAGGGATTGGTATTTATCCGGATTTCCTTCTCTCACTATCCGTTGACAAGGTAGAAGCTATCCTATCAAATTACTTTTATAGATAAGATAGTTTTATAGTTTTCATGAATAAGATAGAAAATAATGCTATGATTTCAAAAACCATTCGCTGGACAATGAACAAAAAATAAGTCTTCTTTTTCCTTCTCTTAAGGAAAAAGAAAATGAAGTCCATTCGAATCAGATACGTTTGTAGTTTTTGAGAACCATTTGAATCCAGTAGTGATTCAAATAGTTCTCAAAAACTCACACAAACTTCAGACTATGTTCCTATGGATTGGGTCGCTTCTTCAATTCGATGTTAATGTGAATGAGCCATAACTATGTAATCCTATTCCTAATAGATTGACCCCAAAATAACATATCCAAATTATAAGAAATCCAAGAGAAGCCACAATTGCGGAATTTGTGCCTTGCAAATTTGGATTTGTTCTCATATGTAAATAAATTGCAAATAGGGTCCAAGTAATAAATGCCCAAGTTTCCTTGGGGTCCCAATTCCAATATGACCCCCATGCCTCATTAGCCCATACCGCGCCCGAAAGAATACCTATGGTTAAAAAGAGAAACCCTAGACTAATGACACGATAACTCCAACGATCCAATTGCTGAATCAACTGATACATGTGATAATTTCGAAATGAAAGAAAAAAAGTGTTTCGTAAAACACTGCCTCTTTCATTTGCGTATTGGATCTCATCAAAAACAAATGACCCTGTTAATAAATGATTTCTTTTGCCAAAAAGATCTATGCGTGTTCGAAATGTAATGACTAGAAGTGCTACTGAGAATAAGGAGCCGCATAAAAGAGCTGCATAGCTCAATACCATCATACTTACGTGCATCATTAACCACTGAGATTGGAGAGCAGGTACTAATATTGTGGATTGATGCATTTCCGCTAAAAGACCTGAAGTAACAAAGCCTTGAGTCAAAATAGTACTTGGCGCGGTTATTGCGCTTAAATGGGTTTTTTGGTTCCTAAAATGTGGAACCATATGAATAATAGAAAAACCCCACGAAAGAAACATTAATGATTCATATAAATCACTTAAGGGGAAATGTCCCGAAGAAATCCAACGAGTAACTAACAATCCTGTTATACAGAAAAAGGTAGCTATCATGCCTTTTTCTGACGAATTATAGAGTCCTAGTGTTTCGTAGACTAATAATAAGGTTAGTAAATAAATCGTAATTACAATTGAAACGATCGAAAAAGAAATGTGAGTGAATATATGTTCTAAAGTCGAGAATATCATAAAAAAATCCTAAAATAAAAAATAAAAGGGGGATCCTTCAACACTGGACTGGAAATGAGGAATTCCATTCATTATAGGATTTATTGTATCTCTTTTAGAAGATGCCGCCACTCGGACTCGAACCGAGATGCTCTAGCACTGCTTCCTAAGAGCAGCGTGTCTACCGATTTCACCATAGCGGCTTACTCGAAAACATAATAGCCCATCCATATTCAATCGTCGAGATTCTAAGGAGTCAATTCAATCAAATCTTTTTTAGGGAATCTGACAATCAATGAAAAAACACTCGTTCAAATTACTAATTGAACGTTCAACAATCATTAGTATTGTGGGATCGGAGGGTGTTAGGTTTCACTTTCACAAAGGGCTTTCCGTTGGTTTCACTTCGCCTGGAATGGAAATGCAGCAGTTGGAATTAGATAGTTCTGTCCTCTATCCAGGCATAGAACTAAAAGGTTTCAATCTTTCTCGGAATTTTAGCGTACTTCAAAAAAAAAAGATTCTATATTTCTAAAGAAAAGAAAGCTCTCAAGATCTATATATAGATATAGATCTTGATGGATTCCACAGCCCAAATATAGGACCCTTATTTGGACTACATATTAGGAATACATAATCCAAAAAAATCCTTACTAAAGGAAAAAGAAGACTTTTCTTTTAGTTAGTGTATTATGAAAAGTGAATCGATGAGGAAAATGACAACCCCCATCTCACAAATTAGAAAAACCTACTAAAAAGAAAGCGAAAACTTTGTATCTTGTCCTTCACTACTTCGTCAAAAAATGGAGAATACAGTAAGCAGAGGACTTCTTATTCTGCATACCGCAATAACCAGTCCCGTCTCGTATTGATCCGTTGAAAAGAAAAATATGAGTTAATGGGAATCCTTCATTTTAGAAATGACAATTCAGGGAGTCATATTGATTCAGATTCTTCCAAGACTTGGTTCTTTTTTTGTCGTACAAAAAACTTTTCGAATTCCCGGTAGAAAGAGATTTCGCTAATGAAAATGCTTTTCTCGCTGCCCAATACCCCTTTCTTTTCCAAATATTTTTACGAATACGCTTTTTTGACAGAGAAGTACGTTTCTTTGGAACCGCCATTCAAAAATAAAGAGGTTACTCATTGTTTAGAGTTGGATGTGAAAGACATGTATTGTTCGGATTATTCTTTTTATTTTATTCTATTTATTCCCTAGATGATACTTCCTTGATAACATACAATAGAGATACGCGTGCCTCGCATAGAATATTCCTAGGTAAAAAATGGGATAGGTTCTTTTTGAGGGGAACCTTTTTTACAACATAGAATATCCGAAGAAAGAAGAATTCGTACTGATTGGTACCTTTCTATCCGAACCCTCATTCGAATCTATATCTTAAGAGAGGTTTTCGAATTCCCCCGAAATACTTAGTTCCACTATAGCTCGTCCGGGGTCGCCGGGGAGCGATCGTCCTACCCCGCAGCGATGGATTCTCCTTCTCCTGGCGCAGTGAGCCGTTTTCCTGAACCTGAAGGCGCGCCTTTTGGGGCTTCCTTGTGGAGCCGCAGGGTGATCGACCTTTGGCTCAACTTAACCGCGGGAATTTTCCTGCGGAGAGGCTCATTTCGAATAGCAGCATCCTTCTGGGCCGTCTCTACTACCTCGGACTTCTTTTTTTCTAAGACGTAAATTTCGTCTAGTAAGACGGAAATCGATTCCTCCAATTTTTTTCGGCGGTTGAGCTCGCTTGTCAAATAGGCATCCATTATTTTCACTAAATCGCTCGGGCGCTCGCCCTGGGAAAGTAGTGCGTTTAGCAGGGTATATCCTTTGTGTAGTTTGGTAGATAGTTCTATGAATTCGAATTCTTTTGCTGCCACTTGGTCAGTCTTAGTTTTGATTTCCAGATCTATCTCCTCCATTTCACTCTCTTCTAGTTCAGTCTCTTCCATCTGACCCGCCTCCATCTCACCCGCTTCCATTTCCCTTTCACTCTCTTCTAGTTCAGTCTCTTCCATTTCACTCTCCTCCATTTCACTCTCTTCTAGTTCAGTCTCTTCCATTTCACTCTCCTCAATTTCACTCTCTTCCATTTCAGTCTCCTCCATTTCACTCGGAAGATCCCGAACCCAAACAGTCGCTGCGGGACGTGGCGGATTCGAAGAAGCTCTGGGGAAGCTAAAACCCCAATTCCCCCCCCCAGAAATGTAGCGCGCACCAGAAAGTCCCCCATAAAAATCCTCCAGTTTCAGTCTCTTTCAGAAAGAGAGAGAACATAGTTTTGAATATGTTCTTGACCATGCCATTTACCTACCGAGCCGAAGCTCTTTAGAAAATTCTAAAAAAAAGAATGATAAATGATATTAGGGTGGCATAGAATACCCCGGTTGAAGGGTAATCCCATACCATAATTTCGAATTTTATGGATCCTGTGATTGTAATTTCCTCTATTTTTTTCTATTTTTCTATCTGTCCCAGATCAAAAGAGATTTTTGTCGTTATTTTGTATATATTTTATATAAATAAAATATGGGATTGTAGTGGATGGCCAAAGAAAAAAAGAAAGAATAAGCCGGAAGGGTCTCGGCCTTACTCTTTTTTAAGACTTGTCCGGGGTCGCCGGGGAGCTATCGTCCTGCCCCGCAGCGCTGGATTCTCCAGTGAGTAAGTTTACTGAACCGGAAGGCGCGCCTTCCTTGTGGAGCCGCAGGGTGATCGACCTTTGGCTCAACTTAACCCCGGGAATTTGACGCAGGGGCGCATTTCGAATAGCAGCAGCCTTCTGGGACCTCTCGACTACCTCGGCCTTCTCTTTTTCCAAGACCCAAATCTCTTGCTTGGAGTAAGACGCAAATCGATTGCTCCAATTCTTCCTGGCGCTTTTTCGCGTTGATCAAACGGGCCTCCACTCTTCGAATAATATCCTCGCCCGAGGACTTTTTTTTTGTTTGTTTAGGAGGATAGATAGGCTTAGTACCCGGTTCGAGCTTGCTGTGAACCTCCACTTTTTTTCTGCCAATTCGGCAGTTTTTCCTTTTAGTTCCAGCACCGTCGGTGAACTCTCCTCGGCAGTCTGCTCCATCTCCCCCGACTCCAGCACCGTCGGTGAACTCTTCTCGGCAGTCTGCTCCATCTCCCCCGACTTCATTGCCGTTTCACTTTGACTATCTTCTTCCATTTCAGTCGGAAGATCCCGAACATCCGCTGGTGGGCGCGGCGGATTCGACGAAGCTTTCGGGAAGCTAAAACCTAAAGTAATCCCACAGATCATGACGACGGTCCCACAGACAGCGTACCAGAAAGAGTTTCCCGCCGCTTTGATCAACTGAGAAGAGAAAATTTTCGTGAAAAAACGCTTGATGTTCATAGGTGTACCTCCTGAGCTAGAAAATTTTCGAGAAATGGTTAATGATACGTAAACCATCATGTTATTTTTTCTCTAGCGAATCCAAGGAACACATCATTTCCATGAAGTCAAGTAAAAACCAAACTTCCGGATCGTGGATAAATAGATCCATTTATCCACAATCCAATTATAACGAGTCAATCCACTATTGCCAATAGTCCAGTTTGAACGTTTCAACCAACAACAATCAAAAAAAGACTTGTGCCTTACCTAGAGAATCCACCTAGATCGGAAAGAATCTAGGTGGATCCTAAGGATCTCGGCCTGACTCTTTTTTAAGACTGGTCCGGGGTCGCTGGGGAACTATCGTCGACCCTGCTCTTTTTCCAAGTCCCAAATCTCGCGGAGTAAGGCGCAAGGCGCCGTCCCTGCGCTTTTTCGCCTTGCTTTTCGCTCTTCGAATCATATACTCGCCCGAGCCCGCTTTTTTGTGTTTCTTTAAGCGGCTAGATAGGATTAGTAACCGATCCGCGTTTGCTCTGAGCCTCCATCTTTTGTCGGCTAATTCTATCTGTTTTCCTTGTATTTCCAGCTCGAGCACCATCGGTGAACGATCTGCGGCAGTCTCATCCCCTGACTCCCTTGGAGTTTCTTCGGTTCGGCTCTCCCCTTCAATCTTTGAAGGAAGTTCCCGAATCTCGTCACGATTTTCTGTCTCTTCCGACTCCGGTGGAGTTTCTTCTGTGCGGCTCGCCCCCGCAATCTCTGAAGGAAGTTCCCGAATCTCGGCTAGGGGGGTCGGCGGCTTCGAAGGCCCTTTTTTCTTCGGGAAGAGAAAAACCAACGCCACACCCCCCACCATTCCAACGGTCCCGTAACACGCATAATTTCGGGCCGCTGTCAGAAAGTGAGAAGAGAAAAGTCGAGTCAATAAGGCTTTGATCTTAGTTAACAGAGTCTCTCGTTTCCTATTCATAGGCTCTATACCCCCTCCCTTAGGTATAGGTAATTTTAGGTAATCATAAATAGATTCCATGAAGTCAGGTAAAAACCAAACTTCTGGATCGTGGATAAATAGATCCATTTATCCACAATCCAATTAAATTATACCGAGTCAATCAAATGTTGCCAAATATTGGCAACATGCCAATAGGAACGTTGCAACCAACAAAATGGAATTTCAATAACAAAAGACTTGTGCCTTACCTAGAGAATCAAAGAATTGTTATCTAATAGAATATAGAATCGAAGAACAATTGGAATCTTCCTGAAGGAAGATAGTATCTAGCCCTGCACAAATAGGATCCAAACATGAGATATCGTAGATCGATGGACAGATCCGTGCGTATCAGGAATGAATCAAATGCGGATATGTTTGAATGGTAAGATTTCTCTTTGCCAAGGAGAAGGTGCGGGTTCGATTCCCGCTATCCGCCTCTGGCGAAGTCATCGAATAGGATAAATGATTGGGTCTAGTGAACTAAGATAGTGTAGTGGTTCTTTCTTCCCCCTTCCTTTCCTCCCATCCCCTCCCAAAAGAGCAATGTTCATTAAGTACTAGTTAACAGAGTATCTCGTTTCCTATTCATACGATATATATCCCCTCCTTTAGGTATAGGTAATTTTCGGTAATCATAAATAGATTCCATGAAGTCAAGTAAAAACCAAACTTCTGGATCGTGGATCAATCGAGCATTTGTATCCAAAATTATATTTGATCTAATCAATCCACTTTTGTCAATAGTCGAACTTAGTTTCAGGGAATGTTTCAACTAACAACAATCAAAAACAGACTTGTACCTTACCTAGAGAATCCACCGAGATCGGAAAGAATCTAGGTGGATCCTAAGGATCTCGGTCTGCCTCTTTTTGAAGACTGGTCCGAGGTGGAACTCTCGGCTCGCCCCCTCAATCTCTGAAGGAAGTTCCCGAATCTCGTCCGAACTGTCTGTCTCCTCTGTCTCCTCCGAAGTTTCGGTTATGCGGCTCTCGCCCTCACTCTTCGAAGCAAGTTCCCGAATTTCGTCCGAACTGCCTGTCTCCTCTGTCTTGTCTCCTCCGAAGTTTCGGCGGTGTGGCTCTCGCCCTCACTCTCCGAAGGAAGTTCCCGAATACCCTCACGACTTGCGGTCTCCTCCGACTCAGGTAGAGTTTCTTCGGTTCGGCTCGTCTCCTCAATTTCTGAAGGAAGTTCCCGAATCGCGTTCGGATTTTGCATCGCCTCGGACTCCCCTAGAGTTTCGTTCATTGGGATATCCCTTTCAATCTCTGAAGGAAGTTCCCGAATATCTGCGGACGGTGGCGGTGACATTGGTGGCCTCGAAGGACCCTTTTTCCTCGGGACGATCAAAATCAGAGTCACGCCAGCGAACGTGACAATCGTCCCATACCAGAAATCATTTCTGGCCGCTGTCATAAAGGCAGACGCGAAAAGGCGCGTCAATCCCGCTTTGATCCGAGTTAAGAGAGTCTCTAGTTTCTTTTTGCCCATATGCACCTCCTTTATGTATTTAAATTTCAGGGAATCATAAATAGATTCCCTGAAGGCGGAAGTCAGGTACAAACCAAACTTCTGGATCGTGGATCACTCGACAATGTATCCTAAATCGTATTTAATACGCCAGCGCATCGTTCCATAACAGAAATCATTTCTGCCCGCTGTCATAAAGTCAGACGCGAAAAGTAGCGTCCATACAGCTTTTAGACGCGTTAACATCGTTTCCCGGTTCCGCATTGGACCTCCCGATTGATTTCGACACAATATTTTTGTCTCTCATCCAATCGAATCCAATCATACCGCAACAATCCACTTGTGTCAATAGTACCGCTTAGTTTCTGAGTTTCATGGAACGTTTCCAAGAAAAATCAGAACACTCAATCAAAAGACTTGTTCCTTACCTAGAGAATCACAGAATTGTTATTGAATAGAATATAGAATCGAAGAACAATTGGAATCTTCCTGAATATCTAGCCCTGCACAAATAGGATCCAAACATGAGATATCGTAGATCGATGGACAGATCCGTGAGTATCAGGAATGAATCAAATGCGGGTATGCTTGAAGGGTAAAACAAAGAAACTCCTCTTTTCTTTGCCAAGGACGAAGACAAGGGTTCGATTCTCCCTATCCGACTCTGGCGAAGTCATGGAATAGGAGAAATGATTGGGTCTAGGGAACGAAGAGAGTGTAGTGGTTCTTTCTTCCCCCTTCCTTTCCTCCCATCCCAAAAGAGAAATGTTCATTAAGGACTCGTTAACAGAGTCAGACCTCCCATTTTTTTGAGAAAAGAAAAGAAGGGAAGGGATGGTGCGGAGACAGGATTTGAACTCGTGACCTCAAGGTTATGAGCCTTGCGAGCTACCAAGCTGCTCTACTCCGCCCTGAAGAGCAGAGTTGGTAACTCATAGAAATAGACAAAGAAGGATTGGGTGTGCCCCTTGACCATATCTATACAAATGGAATAGCCCATTTCGACAGAATGGTCAAGGGGCCCTCTAGGATCAGAAATCAATACCTAGAGAATCCACCTAGATCGGAAAGAATCTACGGGGATCCTAAGGATCTCGGTCTGACTCTAAGACGGGTCCGAGGTGAAACTCTCGTCGAGCCAGCTCTTTTTCCAAGTCCCCAATCTCGCCGAGTAAGGCGCAGGCCGCGTTTTTCAATTCGTCCCTACGCTCTTTGGCCTTGCACAAATTGGCCTTCGCTCTTCGAATCATATCCTCGCCCGAGCCCGCGAGGATGTGTTTATTTAAGCGGTGAGATAGGAGTCGTAACCGATGCGCGTTTGCTCTGAGCTTCCATTTTGTGCCGCCTAAGGCGAGTGCTTTGTCTTGGATTTCCAGCGCGAGCATCATCGGTAAACGATCTGCGGCAGTCTCATCCCCCGACTCCCATGGAATTTCTTCGGTTCGGCTCGCCCCCTCAATATCAGACGGAAGTTCCCCAATCTCGTTAGAACTGTCTGTCTCCTCCGAAGTTTCGGTTATGTGGCTCGCCCCCTCAATATCAGACCGAAGTTCCCCAATCGCGTCAGAACTGTCTGTCTCCTCCGAAGTTTCGGTTATGTGGCTCGCCCCCTCAATATCAGACAGAAGTTCCCCAACCTCGTCAGAACTGTCTGTCTCCTCCGAAGTTTCGATTATGCGGCTCTCGCCTTCACTCTCCGAGTTAAGTTTCCGAATCTCGTCGGGACTTGCGGTCTCCTCCGACTCAAGGAGATTTTCGTCGGTTCGGCTCAACCCCTCCCCTGGAATTTGACGGAGGGGCCCATTTAGAATAGCAGCACGATACTTCTCAAGGACCTTCGGGGCCCGCTGTGTTTTCAAGACCAAAATATCCTCTAGTAAGAGGGACCTCGAGGCCTTCAAAGCTTTTCGGCGCTCGTCCTCGTGTTGCAAAAGGGCATCAACTCTTTTTATATCATCGGTCGGTTTCTCACCCTTCTGTTCTAAGAAGAGCTTTTGTCTTTCTAGCTCCGCAAATTGGGGAAGGAGGTTAAAGGATAGTTCCATGACTTCGCATTTCATTGCTTCGGCTTTCGCCTCTTTGCTTTCGATTAACAATAGTAGGACCTTAGCCTCTGTATGTATGCTTTCTGAGTCTAATGAAGTTTCCTGTATACAGCTATCGCCCGCCCTCTGCGCACGATACCTCTCAATGACCTTCGCGGCCTGCTTTAGTTTCAAGGACATAATCTCCTCGAGTAAGAGGGAACTCGAAGCCCCCAAAGCTTTTCGGCGCGCATTTTCGTGTTCCAAAACGGCACCAACTCTTTTCATATCATCGGTCGGTTTCTCACCCTTCATTTTTAAGGGGAACATTTGTCTTCCTAGCTCCTGAAATTCGGGAAAGAGTTTAAAGGATAGTTCCATGAATTCGCATTTGATTGCTTCGGCTTTCGCCTGTTTGCTTGCGATTGACAATTCGAGGACCCTATCCTCTGTATTTTGATCGATTCTCCCGGACTCCTCCGAAGTTTCGATTATGCGGCTCTCGCCTTCACTCTCCGAGTTAAGTTTCCGAATCTCGTCGGGACTTGCGGTCTCCTCCGACTCAAGGAGATTTTCGTCGGTTCGGCTCAACCCCTCCCCTGGAATTTGACGGAGGGGCCCATTTAGAATAGCAGCACGATACTTCTCAAGGACCTTCGGGGCCCGCTGTGTTTTCAAGACCAAAATATCCTCTAGTAAGAGGGACCTCGAGGCCTTCAAAGCTTTTCGGCGCTCGTCCTCGTGTTGCAAAAGGGCATCAACTCTTTTTATATCATCGGTCGGTTTCTCACCCTTCTGTTCTAAGAAGAGCTTTTGTCTTTCTAGCTCCGCAAATTGGGGAAGGAGGTTAAAGGATAGTTCCATGACTTCGCATTTCATTGCTTCGGCTTTCGCCTCTTTGCTTTCGATTAACAATAGTAGGACCTTAGCCTCTGTATGTATGCTTTCTGAGTCTAATGAAGTTTCCTGTATACAGCTATCGCCCGCCCTCTGCGCACGATACCTCTCAATGACCTTCGCGGCCTGCTTTAGTTTCAAGGACATAATCTCCTCGAGTAAGAGGGAACTCGAAGCCCCCAAAGCTTTTCGGCGCGCATTTTCGTGTTCCAAAACGGCACCAACTCTTTTCATATCATCGGTCGGTTTCTCACCCTTCATTTTTAAGGGGAACATTTGTCTTCCTAGCTCCTGAAATTCGGGAAAGAGTTTAAAGGATAGTTCCATGAATTCGCATTTGATTGCTTCGGCTTTCGCCTGTTTGCTTGCGATTGACAATTCGAGGACCCTATCCTCTGTATTTTGATCGATTCTCCCGGACTCCTCCGAAGTTTCGATTATGCGGCTCTCGCCTTCACTCTCCGAGTTAAGTTTCCGAATCTCGTCGGGACTTGCGGTCTCCTCCGACTCAAGGAGATTTTCGTCGGTTCGGCTCGTCCCCTCCATTTTTGCGGAAAGTTCTAGAATTGCGTCCGTCTCTTCGGACTCCCCTCGAATTTCGTTAATTGGGATATCCCTTTCCATCTTTGATGGCCGTTCGCAAATAGTCGCGGTCGGTGCGGGTGGTGGACTCGAAGGACCCTTTTTACGAGGGAAGAGAAAAACGAGAGTCACGCCTGCGAGCGTGACAATCGTTCCATACCAGAAATAATTTCTGGCCGATGTCATACAGTCAGACGCGAAAAGGCGCGTCAATCCTTCTTTCAGTCTCGTTAATAGATTTTTTTTTCCCATCTTTCCCTCCCTTTCGGGCTAGGGAATCATAAATAGATTCCCTAGACGGCGGAAGTCAGGTACAAACCAAACTTCTGGATCATGGATCACTCGACAATGTGTCCTAATCCGATTTAATACGCCAGCGCAGCACAGCGCGAAAAGTAGTCTCCATTACAGCTTTTAGACGCGTTAACATCATTTCCCGGTTCCGCATTGGACCTCTGTTCGACACAATATTTTTGTCTTTCATCCAATCATATCTACAGAAAGAATGGGCAAAGGGCCCTCTAGGATCAGAAATCAATACCTAGAGAATCCACCTAGATCGGAAAGAAGTGGAGCCTAAGGATCTCGTCCTGCGTCCGAGGTTCCCGGAGAGCTCGAGCCCTCCCCCGCAGTAATCGTACTTGCCGAGCGAATGATTATGTTCGAATGGCGCTGCACTGTGAGGGAGCCTTGGCTTAACCTAATCCAGGGAATTTGATGGAAGGGCCGATTTCGAAGAGAAGGATCTGGCTGCTGGGCCTCGACTAATCGGGCCCTTTTCTCGTTTAAAAACTCGATTTCGACGAGTAAGACAGCAATCGATTCGTATAATTCTCTTGCGAGATTGGCCTCTCGGTTTAGGCATGAATTCAGGAAGATGAGATGGCTCAAATCCTCTCCCTCCGCGCACACAGAAATGGGTTCTCGGACCAGGTCATTGCCGGTTTTTACCCGGCGAAGTGATTCGTTTAAAAGGAACCCTTCTTCGGCCGCCTGCAGCCGTTTTCTTTGGATTTCTTCATCCACCTGTTCAATTTCCCGAGCAAGATTCTGAAACCAAACAGTTGCGAAAGACCGCCGCGGATTCGAAGAAGCTCTCGGGAAGCGAAAACCCCGACCCACCCAGAAAAGTACAGTAACAGTACTCCAGAAAGCCCACCCCAAAAGGATCCCGGCTCCTCTCAGAAACTCTTTTTTGAAGACGAAAGTAGTGTATCTTTCGATAGAAACCCTATAGCAGAAAATAAAAAATACACGAACTCGAGTAGCTAGTCGAAACAATTGGAATATAATAATCATAGGTGTTTTTACATTAATTATTGAAACCTTATAAGAGATAGAATAGAATTAGCATATAGATACATATATAATCAAATCGTCCTGAGAATTCCCCCTAAATCCTTACACTTCTGTTTCTTTCGATTCCTCATCTTCCTATTCCTCACTTCCTATTCCTCAATCCCAGAATCTTTCGATTCTCTATCTATTATCTGAGAATCATTTCTTTGATGGAATATTGGCTTGTCCCCTCTTCGACTTTTCTTGACTTTCATTAGTGAAAGTCCATCTTTTTTCAGTCTATATATGGAACGTTTTCCCTTTTTTGTTATAGACACGATCGAAAGTAACCCACTACCTTATTTCGATGAAAAGTAAATTGCGGGATTATTGCGCTATCACCAATAGAAATATAGCCTAAAAATCAGTCACAGGTAATCCACGAGATAGGTTTCATGCTATCGCGAAATTCTCATCTTTCAATTCGAAGCGCAGTAAGTTAGTGAAGTGATAGGGATCGTAGAATTTCCTGGAAGCCTCGGCCTCTTATCAATCAGAATTCGTGAATTCTCCCGAATAAACTAAGACCACTAATACCAAGGTCCTCTTTTGATTGGGTCGAGTTATTGATGGATCCTATGACCCATATCAGAATCAAGTACAAGAATTCTTTTTACTTGCTCTATGAATCGAAATTCTTCTAAGAATTAATGGAATGATTGAAAATGAAAAATTCTATTCTATCTATTCTATTAGGGTTCTTTCCTATTTTGATTTTTGTCTTTGATTATTCCTTCCGAAAGAGATAAGAGCTGGTGAATCGGAAACAATTCCATTAATAAGAATCGAAAAAACGTTGAGTTTCTTATGGAACATACATATCAATATGCATGGATCATACCTTTCGTTCCGCTTCCGGTTCCTTTCGCAATAGGAGTGGGACTTCTTCTTGTTCCGACGGCAACAAAAAATCTGCGTCGCATCCGCATTGGACCTCCCGATTGATTGATTTCGACACAATATTTTTGTCTCTCATCCAATCATATCTACAGAAAGAATGGGCAAAGGGCCCTCTAGGATCAGAAATCAATACCTAGAGAATCCACCTAGATCGGAAAGAAGTGGAGCCTAAGGATCTCGTCCTGCGTCCGAGGTTCCCGGAGAGCTCGAGCCCTCCCCCGCAGTAATCGTACTTGCCGAGCGAATGATTATGTTCGAATGGCGCTGCACTGTGAGGGAGCCTTGGCTTAACCTAATCCAGGGAATTTGATGGAAGGGCCGATTTCGAAGAGAAGGATCTGGCTGCTGGGCCTCGACTAATCGGGCCCTTTTCTCGTTTAAAAACTCGATTTCGACGAGTAAGACAGCAATCGATTCGTATAATTCTCTTGCGAGATTGGCCTCTCGGTTTAGGCATGAATTCAGGAAGATGAGATGGCTCAAATCCTCTCCCTCCGCGCACACAGAAATGGGTTCTCGGACCAGGTCATTGCCGGTTTTTACCCGGCGAAGTGATTCGTTTAAAAGGAACCCTTCTTCGGCCGCCTGCAGCCGTTTTCTTTGGATTTCTTCATCCACCTGTTCAATTTCCCGAGCAAGATTCTGAAACCAAACAGTTGCGAAAGACCGCCGCGGATTCGAAGAAGCTCTCGGGAAGCGAAAACCCCGACCCACCCAGAAAAGTACAGTAACAGTACTCCAGAAAGCCCACCCCAAAAGGATCCCGGCTCCTCTCAGAAACTCTTTTTTGAAGACGAAAGTAGTGTATCTTTCGATAGAAACCCTATAGCAGAAAATAAAAAATACACGAACTCGAGTAGCTAGTCGAAACAATTGGAATATAATAATCATAGGTGTTTTTACATTAATTATTGAAACCTTATAAGAGATAGAATAGAATTAGCATATAGATACATATATAATCAAATCGTCCTGAGAATTCCCCCTAAATCCTTACACTTCTGTTTCTTTCGATTCCTCATCTTCCTATTCCTCACTTCCTATTCCTCAATCCCAGAATCTTTCGATTCTCTATCTATTATCTGAGAATCATTTCTTTGATGGAATATTGGCTTGTCCCCTCTTCGACTTTTCTTGACTTTCATTAGTGAAAGTCCATCTTTTTTCAGTCTATATATGGAACGTTTTCCCTTTTTTGTTATAGACACGATCGAAAGTAACCCACTACCTTATTTCGATGAAAAGTAAATTGCGGGATTATTGCGCTATCACCAATAGAAATATAGCCTAAAAATCAGTCACAGGTAATCCACGAGATAGGTTTCATGCTATCGCGAAATTCTCATCTTTCAATTCGAAGCGCAGTAAGTTAGTGAAGTGATAGGGATCGTAGAATTTCCTGGAAGCCTCGGCCTCTTATCAATCAGAATTCGTGAATTCTCCCGAATAAACTAAGACCACTAATACCAAGGTCCTCTTTTGATTGGGTCGAGTTATTGATGGATCCTATGACCCATATCAGAATCAAGTACAAGAATTCTTTTTACTTGCTCTATGAATCGAAATTCTTCTAAGAATTAATGGAATGATTGAAAATGAAAAATTCTATTCTATCTATTCTATTAGGGTTCTTTCCTATTTTGATTTTTGTCTTTGATTATTCCTTCCGAAAGAGATAAGAGCTGGTGAATCGGAAACAATTCCATTAATAAGAATCGAAAAAACGTTGAGTTTCTTATGGAACATACATATCAATATGCATGGATCATACCTTTCGTTCCGCTTCCGGTTCCTTTCGCAATAGGAGTGGGACTTCTTCTTGTTCCGACGGCAACAAAAAATCTGCGTCGCATATGGGCTTTTCCTAGTGTTTTATTACTAAGTATAGTTATGCTTTTTTCGGCCGACCTGGCTATTCAGCAAATAAACGGGAGTTCTATTTATCAATATGTATGGTCTTGGACCATCCATCATGATTTTTCCTTAGAGTTTGGCGACTTGATCGATCCACTGACTTCTATTATGTCAATATTAATTACTACTGTTGGAATCATGGTTCTTATTTATAGTGACAATTATCTGTCTCATGATCAAGGATATTTGAGATTTTTTGCTTCTATGAGTTTTTCCAATGCTTCCATGTTGGGATTAGTTACTAGTTCTAATTTGATACAAATTTATATTTTTTGGGAATTAGTTGGAATGTGTTCCTATCTATTAATAGGTTTTTGGTTCACGCGACCAATTGCGGCAAATGCTTGTCAAAAAGCATTTGTAACTAATCGTGTGGGGGATTTTGGTTTATTATTAGGAACCTTAGGTCTTTATTGGATAACGGGTAGTTTCGAATTTCGAGATTTGTTCAAAATAGTCAATAACTTGATTGAGAATCATGGGATAAATTCTTTATTTCTGACTCTGTGTGCCGCCCTATTATTCCTCGGTGCAATTGCGAAATCGGCACAATTCCCACTTCATGTATGGTTACCTGATGCCATGGAAGGACCCACTCCGATTTCGGCTCTTATACATGCTGCTACTATGGTAGCAGCGGGCATTTTTCTTGTAGCCCGGCTGCTGCCTCTTTTCGCAGTTATACCTTACGTAATGAATCTCATTTCTTTGATAGGTATAATAACAGTACTATTAGGAGCTACTTTGGCTCTGGCTCAAATAGACATTAAGAGAAGTTTAGCTTATTCTACAATGTCGCAATTGGGTTATATTATGTTAGCTTTAGGTATGGGGTCTTATCAAGCTGCTTTATTTCATTTGATCACTCATGCCTATTCGAAAGCATTATTATTTTTAGGCTCTGGATCCATTATTCATTCAATGGAAAGAATTCTTGGATATTCTCCAGAGAAAAGTCAGAATATGGCTCTTATGGGGGGTTTCCAAAAATATGTGCCAATTACAAAAACTGCTTTTTTGTTAGGTACACTTTCTCTTTGTGGTATTCCACCTCTTGCTTGTTTTTGGTCAAAAGACGAAATTCTTAACGATAGTTGGTTGTATTCAC